TGACTAATATGAAGTCGTAACAAGGTATCCGTACTGGAAGGTGTGGATGGAGAAATCTTTTTATTCATTTTTCTTTTTTGCTTTCTTTTTAAAAAGCAAAAAAGCTGGTTTATACAAATAAACCAAATTCTTTTTTCAATTTTATTTGTATGGACTGTTTCAAAAACAATTCATACAAATAAAATTGAAATTTAAAACTTTCTCTTCACAAAAGAGAATATTGGAATGTTTTGTTTATTTTTTTCCTTTTTCTTTAAAAAAAATTTTCCTTTTTCTTTAAAAAAAATCTGGTTCGGATCCCTGCGGAGCAACACCTTTGGTGTTGCTTCGCCTCCCTGCGGAGCAACCCTTCCCCTTTGGGGAGGGGAAGGGTTGCTCCGCAGGGAAAAAGTTGAAAAAATGAAAAAAAACATTTATCTTTTCTTATACTTTTTTTTTTAAGCAAACGATATGGACGGACCATTAGCTCAGTTGGTTAGAGCGCTCGCTTGATAAGCGAGAGGTTCACTGGTTCAAGTCCAGTATGGTCCAGCTTTTTTTAAAAGAAAAGTTTTGTCTAGCAAAAAACCTCCTTCTTTTTTTTCTTCTTTTGCTTTTATGTTTTTTTGGTCCGCGAGTGTAGCAAGCGGTAAAAAACAGCAAAGAAAAGAAAAAAGGCAAAAAAGGGAATATAGCTCAGTTGGTAGAGCACCGCTTTTGCACGGCGGGGGCCAGGAGTTCGAATCTCCTTATTTCCACCCTTTCATTCAAAAACGAACGAAAGTGATCAAAAAATTTTTTTTTGATTCTTGTTTTGATTTTTTCAAAAGAAAAAAAAGCAAAACAAAAACAAAAAGGTTTTTTTATATGTATAAAAAGACTGACAATGTTTACCGCTTGCGACTTCCCCTGCGGAGCAACCCAAAGGGGAGGGGGAAGCGAAGCAGCCCCGCGAAGCAGCCAAAGGGTTGCTCCAGCGAAGCAGCCCCTTTGGGTTGCTCCGCAGGGGAAGAAGCAAGCGGTAAAAAGTAAAAGCCAAGGATGCAATTTTGCATTTTTTAGGTCAAAGAAACGAAGGCTTACGGTGGAGACCTAGGCACTCAGAGACGATGAAGGGCGCAGATACCGGCGATACGCTTCGGGGAGCTGGTAACAAGCATCGATCCGAAGATCCCCGAATAGGGCAACCTCTCAAAGAACTCCTTTTTGAATTCATAGAAAAGGAAGAGGCAACCCGGTGAACTGAAACATCTCAGTAGCCGGAGGAAAAGAAAGCAAAAGCGATTCCCGGAGTAGCGGCGAGCGAAATGGGAACAGCCTAAACCATTTTACTTTTGTAAGTGGGGTTGTGGGAATCCAGTTCACCTTTGGTGAAAAAAATCAAAAAGATGAGACGAAGCAGCTGAATCCTGCACCATAGATGGTGAAAGTCCAGTAGTCAAAAACTTTCAAACCTTGGAAAATCCCGAGTAGCATGGGACACGTGGAATCCCGTGTGAATCAGCGAGGACCACCTCGTAAGGCTAAATACTCCTGAGTGACCGATAGTGAAGAAGTACAGCGATGGAAAGGTGAAATAGAACCCCCTGTCGGGGAGTGAAACAGAACATGAAACCGTAAGCTGACAAGCAGTGGGAGGAAAAACTGACCGCGTGCCTGTTGAAGAATGAGCCGGCGACTTATAGGAAGTGGCAGGGTTAAGGAGTTATATCCGGAGCCCAAGCGAAAGCGAGTCTGAATAGGGCGATAAAGTCACTTCTTATGGACCCGAACCTGGATGATCTAATCATGGCCAGGTTGAAGCTTGGGTAACACCAAGTCGAGGACCGAACCGACCGATGTTGAAAAATCGGCGGATGAGCTGTGATTAGAGGTGAAATTCCAATCGAATTCAGAGCTAGCTGGATCTCCCCGAAATGCGTTGAGGCGCAGCGGCAACGATGTCCTGTCTAAGGGTAGAGCGACTGTTTCGGTGCGGGCTGCGAAAGCGGTACCAAGTCGTGGCAAACTCCGAATATTAGGCAATGGATTCCGTAAGCCAGTGAGACTGTGGGGGATAAGCTTCATAGTCAAGAGGGAAACAGCCCAGACCATCAGCTAAGGCCCCTAAATGATTGCTAAGTGGAAAAGGATGTGAGAATGCTGAAACAACCAGGAGGTTCGCTTAGAAGCAGCTATTCCTTGAAAGAGTGCGTAATAGCTCACTGGTAAAGCGTTCTTGCGCCGACAATGGCCGGGACTAAGCAATCTGCCGAAGCTATGGGATTTGTTCTTTATTTTTTCTCTTGTAGTAAAATAAATTGAAACGAATCGGTAGGGGAGCGTTCTGCATTGGGTGAAGCTTTGACGGAAGTCTTGGTGGACGGTGCGGAAGTGAGAATGTCGGCTTGAGTAACGAAAACATTGGTGAGAATCCAATGCCCCGAAAACCTAAGGGTTCCTCTACAAGGTTCGTCCGTGGGGGGTGAGTCAGGACCTAAGGCGAGGCCGAGCGGCGTAGTCGATGGCAAACAGGTTAATATTCCTGTACTCATTTTTGTGGGAACCGAGGGACGAAGAAAGCTAAATTGGGTCTGTCTTTGGTATGGCAGTGGAAGCGTTCAAGGTGTTGAGAGATCGAAAAAAAACGAATCTTGAGCTGAGGCGTGATCCCGCTTTCTAGACTTGTTCTGGATAAGCGCCAATGATGTTATGCTTCCAAGAAAAGCTCGTACACCTCTCGAAGCAATTTGAGAAAAACACAAAAATGACCTGTACCTGAAACCGACACAGGTAGGTTGGTAGAGAATACTAAGGGGCGCGAGAGAACTCTCTCTAAGGAACTCGGCAAACTAGCCCCGTAACTTCGGAAGAAGGGGCGCCCTCTTTAACGGGAGGGTCGCAGTGACGAGGTTCTGGCAACTGTTTATCAAAAACACAGGTCTCCGCAAAGTCGTAAGACAATATATGGGGGCTGACGCCTGCCCAGTGCCGGAAGGTCAAGGAAGTTGGTTATAAGTCTTCGGATTTAGAAGCTGACGACCGAAGCCCCGGTGAACGGCGGCCGTAACTATGACGGTCCTAAGGTAGCGAAATTCATTGTCGAGTAAGTTTCGACCTGCACGAAAGGCGTAATGATCAGAACGCTGTCTCGGAGAGAGGCTCGGTGAAATAGACTTGTCCGTGAAGATGCGGACTACTAATACTTGGACAGAAAGACCCTATGAAGCTTGACTGTATCCTGGAATTGGGTTCGGGCTTTTCTTGCGCAGTCTAGGTGGGAGGCTATGAAGATTTCCTTCCGGGGAAGTTGGAGCCATCAGTGAGAGACCACTCTGGAGAGGCTAGAATCCTAATGGTGATCCTTGAATCAGGACACTTGACAGTTTCAGGTGGGCAGTTTTTCTGGGGCGGAAGCCTCATAAAGGGTAACTGAGGCGCGCAAAGGTCCCCTCAGTCTGGACGGAAATCAGACAACGAGTGTAAAGGCAAAAGGGGGCTTGACTGCAAGACCCACAAGTCGAGCAGGAGCGAAAGCTGGCCTTAGTGATCCGACGGTACCGTGTGGAAGGGCCGTCGCTCAACGAATAAAAGTTACTCTAGGGATAACAGGCTGATCTTCTCCAAGAGTTCACATCGACGAGAAGGTTTGGCACCTCGACAAAAGGGGGTTTGCTTCAGCTATGAAGCAAATACTTTTGAACAATTGCTGAAACTTTTCAAAATTTTTATTGAACTTTCAAAATTGTTTGGTCCGCGAGCGTAGCAAGTGGTAAAAAGTTCAAAAAAATAGAAAACATCAGCAAGGAAACCAAATTGGTCCGCTGCTTTGCCGCGAAGCAGCCCCGCGAAGCAGCCAAAGGGTTGCTCCAGCGAAGCAGCCCCTTTGGGTTGCTCCGCAGGGGAAGAAGCAAGCGGTAAAAATCAATATGGTCCCTTCAACGACTTTCAGAATCAAACATCAAAAAATAGTTTTTGATGGTGATATAGTCTGATCTACAAAGAAATTTGTAGAAAGTGTTTAAAAAAAACACTTTAAACTTCAAAAAAACTATAATTCTTTTTTAAACATTTTTCCGCAAAGAAAAAAGTTTTTTAGAAGTTTTAACATAGATGCGATGTCGGCTCATCACATCCTGGGGCTGTAGTAGGTCCCAAGGGTTGGGCTGTTCGCCCATTAAAGTGGTACGTGAGCTGGGTTCAGAACGTCGTAAGACAGTTCGGTCCATATCCGGTATTAGCGTTAGAATATTGAGGTCAGTCACTCATAGTACGAGAGGACCTGTAGTGAACATGCCAATGGTGTGCCTGTTATCTTTCCAAAGGTAAACGCAGGGTAGCCACGCATGGAGTGAATAAGTACTGAATGCATCTAAGTACGAAGTCCAGACCAAGATGAGTATTCTCCATTAAGCCGCAGCAAGACAAGCTGTTTTATAGGTATCAAGTGTAAGGCCAGTAATGGTTTCAGCTGAGATATACTAAAGGCTAATTGATTTTGACCTATATTTTTTCAACCTTCTTCTTATGACTTTCCGCTTTTTTTCTTTTTCACTTTTTTCTTTTTTACCGCTTGCTACGCTAGCGGACCAAAGAAAAAAAAGCAGCAAAGCAAAAAAGTGAGAAAAAGCAGCAAAGCAAAAAAGTCATAAGAAGAGCAATTGGGTTGGAAACATCAAAAAATCTCCGGAGCTTTGCTCCGCTGATACTCTGGTGCTCTATGCTTTTGTGGAACCACGCCAATCCATCCCGAACTTGGCTGTGAAACGCTAAAGAAGTTGACAAACTTGTTGGAAGTCTAGCAGGAAAAATCAACTTAGTGCCAGGGTGATTCTTTTTTTTTGCCTTTTTTTTATTGGTAAAAAGTTTTTTCTATGTCTTTACCGCTTGCTACGCTAGCGGACCAAATGAAAAAGACTTTTTTCTCAAAAAACCTTTTTTTGATGTGCTCCCTTTTAAAAAAAGAAAAAAAAATAAAAAGTGGAGCAGACCACAGATGAACTGCCTACAAGCTTGGCAGTTGTTCCTTTTGAACCAGTTCAACAAAGAATGAATTCCAGAAAAGAAAAAAATACAAAACCAAAATGGAGAGATGGCTGAGTGGTCGAAAGCGGCTGATTGCTAATCCGTTGTACGAGATTCCTTCGTACCGAGGGTTCGAATCCCTCTCTCTCCGAAACACTATCCTTTTTTTTACCTTTTTTATTTTTTGTTGCTCTTCTTTTTTTTGTTACAAACTTTTTCTTTTTTTTTGCCTTTTTTCTCTTTGACTTTTGACAAACGAAGTCAATTTTTTTCTGTTGAATTTCGACTCACCTTCCCCTTTTTAAAAAGCAATTCACCTTCTTCTTCTGCGAAGCAACCCCGCGAAGCAGCCCCTTCCCCTTCCCCCTCCCCCTCCCCTTCCCCAAAGGGGAAGGGGAGGGGGAAGGGGAAGGGGCTGCTTCGCGGGGTTGCTTCGCCTCCCCTTTGGGTTGCTCCGCAGGGGAGAGGCTGCTTCCTCACCTTTGATGAAGGGGTTGCTCCGCAGAGCAACCCTTATTGCAGGTCTCACTTTTTTTCTCACTTTTTTGCTTTGCTGCTTTTTTTTCTTTGGTCCGCTAGCGTAGCAAGCGGTAAAAAAGCGAAAAGTCTCCTTCGCTTTTTAAAAAGGCGGACCAAATGTCTCTCAATCAAGCAAAGCTTCACCGATTCAAGGACTTTGCAATGGTTTTTAAAGGCGACAAATCACTCGTACTTCAACTGTCAGCACAGAAGAAAAAAAAAGATTTTTTGAACATTCATAAACACTCAAGTCTTCTGTATTTCTCTTTTTTTTTCAGTGATGTTTTCTGCAAAATCAAAAAAAGTCAATTTCACAGATCAAACAGAAAAAAAATCAGATCAAACAGAAAAAAATCAAAGGCGATGGGCGAGCTTTCTTTTTTTTTGAGACTTTTCATTTTTTTTTGAGACTTTTCAAAGTCTCAAAAAAACCAATTTTGCTTTTTAAAACCAATTTTGCTTTCTTTTTTTTTAGCAAAAGCTTTCTTTTTTGGGATTTTGGTGCACTCACCATTTTTTTTCGAATCACCATTTTTTTTTCGAATCACCATTTTTTTTTCGAATCACCATTTTTTTATTTGTGTTTTTGTTGATCAACAAAAGTCACCAGCAAAAAAAGAAAAAGAGCAAAAAAACAAAAAGTTGAATTTTTGGTCCGCTGCTCCCTTTTGGTCTGCTCTTTTTAAAAATTTAAAAATTGGAGCAGCCCCTTTGGTCTGCTCTTTTTAAAAAGGGTTGCTTGTCCCCCTTGTCCCCCTTGTCCCCCTTGTCCCCCTTGTCCCCCTTGTCCCCCTTGTCCCCCTTGTCCCCCTTGTCCCCCTGCGGAGCAACCCAAAGGGGCTGCTTCGCTGGAGCAGACCAAAGGTGTTGCTTCGCAGGGTTGCTCCGCAGGGAAGAAAAAGCTGAATTTTTTTTCTTTTTTTTGAATCTTCTTTTTGAATCTTCAATCAAATTTTTTGAATCTTGAATCAAAAGGTGAATCAAAAAGGTGAATCAAAAGGTGAATCAAAAAGGTGAATCAAAAGGTGAATCAAATTGATTGAAGGAAGCAAACCACAACACAAAAAAGACACAAAAGTTGAACTTCCAAAACACTTTTTTAATTGTTTTTTTTTTGGTAAAATATAAATTAAAATTTTTCATTAAAAAAATTTATTTTGCATAAAGAATCTTAAAAAAACGCATTTTTTCTTTTTTTCTATTTTTTTCTTTTTATTCAAATTTCAAAAAAAAATGAATTTTCAGAAAAATTTTTAACATTTTCTATTTATTTCATAAAATAATTTAAAATTTTTTTGTCTTAAACTTTCTGTTTACTGACAAAAAAAGACAATATTTTCGTTTTCTATTCAAAAAAAAACGAACAAAAAAAGCTTTTCATTTTAAAAAATTTATTATTTAATGTTTTCATAAAAAAATTTTTTTATTTTTTCTCTTTCAAAAATGAGATTTTCATTTTGTTTGCAACAAAAAATAAAAAAAATGAACATTTAAAAACATTTTGATACATTTTTTTTATTTTACTTTTAAAAACAAATAAAAAAGTAAAAGAAAATACTTTTTTAAATATATAAAATTTCTGTAAAATGAAGCACAGAAAGAAAAAAAAAAATAGAGTATGTTTACAACAATGTCTTTAGTAACTTCAATCAAAGATTATGTTGAAGTTGTTCATAAATTAATTGAAACAGATCCAAATTTCAACCTAACAACATATTATGATTTTGGTTCTATTCTTACTTTTGTTATTCTCTCTGGAAAAGACTTGATTGGGAAATTTTTGAGTTTTCAATGGTTTCAAACAATTTGGTCAATTCCAACTTTAATTCCAGATATTGTATCTGCAATGATTTCTGAAATTTCAATTTTTGATGGTTATTTCCAAAATACCCAAACTCTTTTAGAAAGTCCTATTTCATATGGAAATAATAATTTTTTCATTTATTGTAGTGAAAAATTTATGATTGGATTATTAAATAGTGTATTTTTATGCTTACCAACTTCAATTGCACATATCATTACACTTCGACGATTTGTAATGCAAGGTTTAGAAGCAGGTTTTATTTCAGGTTTAGGAACTATTGCTGGAAATATTGTTTGGATTGGAAGTATTGTTTTTGGATTAAGATTTGTCGTAATTCCATGGCTTTCATTAGATTTATTCCGTTCTTTTTTAGGTTTTGTATTAATTGTAAAATATATGTGGGATAGCTACACAGAAAGAAGAATGGTTTTAGAAGATTTATCAAAATATAAAATTTTTTTCCTAACCTTTCTTCTTTCGTTTACTGAACAAACAACAATTTATCCATTTTTAAGTAATCTTTCTTTAGGTTCAGATTCAACACTTTTAGAAAGTTTTCCAACAGAAAATTTTTATGAATTTGGATTTGTTCATCTTTGCTATTTACTTGGTATTTTAGTTGGTAGTTTAAGCCTTCTTCAATTTACATGTTGGTTTTGGGAAAATCCTGCATTCCAAATTTATATGTGGTTTATTTCTTCATTTAAAACAACAACAAGTGCTTATTCAAAATTTGTAAATTTAACATTTTTATATTTAACAATGATTTGTGCAATTTCAAATATTGCCTATTTTGGTTTAGATTATACATTAACAAATCCATTAGGTTTTGTTCATGAAGATCGTTTATTAGACCAAAAAGCTTTATTGGAAACAGCTTTTTTAAATACAAAAGCATCAGATCGAAATACAAGAAGAAATCGTGGCCGCCATGGAAGACGTGAGCGTTGGAAACGTCGTGTCCGAAGATATAGAACTTTTGATGCTTCTTTATATGATCAAGGTGTTTATGATTTATTAACATTAGAAGATTTAAATTATGGTTTTGATCGTTTTTGGTTACGAAGAAAAATCCGAAATCATCGAGTACGATTCCGCTTTTTTCCTGGGCCATGGATGCGATCATTTAAAAAACAATTATCTCGCCCACGATTAGAATCTTTTATGGGTCCACGAGTTGAATTTTTTAGAATTTTATTTGAACAAGCTTATCATCCTGAATTTCATGAATTTTCAACAAAAAAAAATGTATTAAAACAAAATCAAACGTCCTCTCAAAATTCTTCTTCGAATCAATTCCAAATTCCTTTTTTTGGTCAACAAAACAATGAAACATCAACCAAAGGAGAAAAAATTGAAAATATTCAGTCAATTTATTGGAATCCTATTGGAAATAAAAAAGAAAAACTTTTAAAAGAACAATCAACATTACGAAAATTTGTAAGAAAAGTAAATACTCGTATTCAAGTTGCAAAAATTCAAAATGAACTTAAACGTCCACAAAATTTAGAACTTTCTTTAGAAAATTCAAAAAATTTAACACAACCAATTTCATCAAAAGCTTGGAATTCATTTGCTGTTTTAGAAACTGGAGATTTAAATTCAACACAATTGAGTTTAAACAAAACTGGTAATCAAAGAAAAGATTCATCTGTTTTCAAAAAATCAGACGAAAATATTTTATTTCAAAATTTTTATAACAAAATTTTTCTTGAACAAAATCAAAAAAAAAATATTTTTGGTATTACAACATCAGAATCACTTTCTGGAAAAAATTCTGTAAATAATTTTCAAAACACTCTTTCAAAAAAAGAAAGATTTTTAGAAAGATATAAAACATTTTTGCGTACACCTTCTATTGTTCCAGAAAAAAACCAATTGGAGATTTTAACAAAAAATTCTTCAGAAACATCAATGCTTCTTCCATTAACTTCAGAAACAAATTCTTTCAATACATTTACACAAAAACCAAATTCTTCTTCATCAATCCTTTCAAAAAAAAATATTGAAACACAAGCAAATCTTCGTAATCTTCAAAATGAAAGTCAATATCGATCAATGACATTACTGCATCCTTTAAAATTTTATTTTCAAAAAGAACAAGCTTTTCAAAGAAAATTAAATTTTTATGGGGTGAAACTTTTCCGAAATTTTGGTGTTGAAAATAATGCACCATATTATCGTGTAATGATGAAAAGATTTTTTTATCATTATAAACCAACATTACGTTGGGAAAGAACACTTCGAGTTGCAACAATGCGTCGAGCACGAAGAAAAAGTTCTCGTATTCCACGTAAATTTAATGTTTCAAAAAGTTCACAAATTTTAGCAATTGGTTCTGCAGATTTAAACACTTTAGAAACACAAAATAATTTAAAGAAGAATCAAGTTTTTGATCAATCTGGAATAACAAAACCAACACATTTTTATTCATTAGTTGAAAAACGAGCAAGTCGTTATCGTTATCAAATTTATAAAGATGTTTTACAACATTGGTATTATTCACCTTTAAATCGTTTTCTTTTAAAAGTTGATGTTGATTCATTTATTCGCCGTCAACCAAAATCATATTTTTTAACAAAAAATGATGAAAAATTTTTACATTTAAAACGTCAGTTGTTATCTGAATATTATGAAACATTACGATGGTATACTTATATGCAACATTATAGTACAATGAAAAATCAAATTGGTGGAACAAAAAGTCTTTCAAGTCGTGCATATAATCAACAATTTGTTGGAACATTTAAAAAAATTCGTCATCTATTTAATATTACACCAACTTTAAATGATACAAATGTACTAAAATTTGATCAACCATTATATAATGAATATAAAAATAGTCAAAATCTTTCTGTTTTTAATGAATCAATTGTTCATGAAGAATTATTGGCTAATGATTTTTTCTTTTTAAAAAATGAAAATAAAGAGAAAAATACAGCAACACCTGAATCAATGTCTTTTACCCAAGCAAAAGAAAAAGCAAATTCAACTCTTAGTCGTTTACCAGACGATTTACCAAATCAATCAGCAAATATTCTTCGTGAATATTTAGCAACAGCAACTCCAATTCGACAAGAATATATTCAAAATTTATTACGTGAAAAAAATTATTGGGAATTAACAAAATTTTTATTTAGAGGTCAAAAAATTCGAGGAACAAATCCAATCACAAATGAAACAAGTTTTTTAAATCAAGAAAATACATATTTATTGGATTCAAAATTCAAAACACCTGAATTCGATACGCAAAAATTTAAAGAAGAAATGTGGATTACTCTTTTAAAAAAATGCCAAAATAAACTTTATGATCAAGAAGCGTTAAAAAATTATGTAACATTAAAAAAAGAAAAATATGAAAATAAAAAACAAAAACATGAAAGATATTTAAAAAATCGTCTTGAAAGAATGAAAGAAGCATTTATTTTACAAAATAGAGGAGAACAAAAACAAAATGGAAATTTTGAATTCCAAAATTTTTCTGGCTATACTTCATCTGTACAAAAAGCTATGAAAGAAAGTATTATTTGGGAAAAAAATTCTTTATCTTCTTCATCATTTCAAACAATTGACAAATTTTTTACAAAAAAGAATTTTTTACAAAAAACAAATATTCGAAACAATCGTCCAAACATTTATTTCGCTTTAAAAGAAAATTTAAATGTTTCTGATTTACAAGAAAACAAAAATAAACAAAATGTTGTGTCAACACAAACAAACCAAGTCAATCCACAAAAAATGCAAGCATTTGTGTTTACAACATCACTCAAAAATTCATTTAAACAACGTGCGTTTGAAATTCTTGAAGCTGAAAATTTATTTAAAAAGAATTTTTCTTCTTCTTCTTTATTGAATTCAAAACCAATGAATGCAATTCAAAAATTCTTTTCAAATACAGTACGATTTAAAAATTTTACATCTTCAAATCAAATGCTTCAAACTCAAAAACCAAAATTTATTGAAAATATTCCTATTTTGTCAAAAATTGTTTCAATTGGAAAATATGGTACACGTGAAACTTCTCAGAAAAATTTAGATTTTTGGAAAAAACGTGAAAATGCACTTTCAAAAAGAAGAAAAATCAGAAAAACACTAAAACGATTAAGAAATCAAAATACTTCAACTGAAAAAATTGTTTTTGAAAATCGTGATTTTCAGTCACAAATGCAACTTTCTCAATCAACAAAAAATAATTTTAATCCAAGTCGTCAAAAAACAGATAAAAATTTAGAAAATAATTCAGACGGAGTCAATTCTTTTTTTAGTAAAATTGAAAGAACAAATGAGTTTTCAAAAAAACAACAAGGAACACGTTCTGAATCATGGAAAAAATATTATTCATTTAAATCAAATCAAGATCAATCAAAAAATAATGAAGGTACTCTTCTTTCAGAAAGAAAAACATTTATGCAAAAACTTGTTGCACTTCCAAAAAATGTTTTTGAAAAAGGACAAAAAAGTTTCTTTTCAAAAAAATTCCAAAGAAAACGTTCTCGTCTTCGTCGATACAGTTCATTCAAAGGGCGTGGTCCAATTAAAAAACGAACATTACGAGAAAAATTAAAACGTCAATTTAAATCATTAAAAAAATATGGAACAACACAAGAAAATTCCACATCTGAACAAATTCAACTTGACCGTGAAAATAAAAAATTTGAATTAATTCAATTAATCACACAACGAAGTTCTGCTCTTCGTGGTGATCAAAAATTTTTAAAACGAGATCAAAAACAAAGACGAACACGTCAAATGAAACATCGTGCTTGGAAAAAGAAAAAACAAAATTTTGCTCAAAAACGTAGAAAATTAAGAAAAAGACGTCGTTCAACAATTGCAAAAATTCGAGTATTTAACAAAAAATTACAAAGAATTCTTTCGAAAAAAGAAATTCAAAAATGGTGGTGGCAAACTTTTTTCCCAACATTTCAAAAAGCAACAGAAACAACTTGGCAAAATGAAAAAAATATGCAAATTCGTAAAGCATTATTTGAACTTTCTGAAAAAGAAATTTTAGACCGTGATCAAATGACAAATGCAATTCAAACATTACAAATTGGGGATAAAGATTATAAACCATTGGCAATTCCTGAAGCATTACGTATTCGAGAAAAATTAATTCAAAAAGATAGTTTACGTTTTAATGGTCCAAAAAAAAATTCTTCGATTGAATCATCAACATATTCTTTTGAAAATTCAAAAAATTTAAATGCATCAACAAGTGAAAAATTCAAACAAAATTCAACAACTCTGTCTTCTCAAACACCTCAAACACACTTTGATGAACAATCAAATTTTGATTTTTTTGAAAAAGTTACAAAAAATATTTCAACAAATGAAGCAAATTTTTCAAATCTTTCAAATTCTTCACAAACTCAAAAATTCCTTGTTGGAACAAATCCTATTCCATTTTATGCAGGATGGGATGAAAGTTTAAGAAAATTTGTGGTTACAAATCGTTTATTATCTAGGAAAGAAAACTTTACTTTTTCACCAAAAGCAATTGATACTTTTTTTGTTGCTCAACAAACAAATAAAACTGATTCAACTATTCGTCAAGAATTTTCAAAAGCTCCTCTTCAAGGAATGAATGCAGCAACAACTTTATATTGGCAAATTCCATTTACAACATATGATCCGGATCAATTTTTTGCTTTAGGTATGGATGGTTTTTCTCCACTTGGTTGGAGAAATTTTTCATTCAAACATTCAAAACAAACAACAAAACCTATTCTTGTGAAAAATTTCTTTTCTTTTCAAAATAATTTAAAAGAGTTTTCAAAAAATCTTCAATTTAAATTTTTAGAAAATACACTAAAAACAAAAATTTTCAACCCAAATACTTGTAAAAATGTTGAAAATTGTTTAAATTTAAATGAATTTGAAAAAACAAATACTGTTGGATTTTCAACAATTTCTCAAAATAAATTGTTTTCAAAAGCTGAAATTGATAAAAATTTTGAATATAGACGCATTCTTAAAAAACAAAAACGTATTAAAAAACACCCAAGACCACCTGTATGGTTCCCATCAGGATCATTATCACAACAAGTTTTACCTGTTCATTATATTTATGTTTTCTATAAACGTTCACGATTACCTCGTGATCGCTATATTCGCCGTCGTTTACGATCAACATTCTTAAAAAACAAAAATTCAACAGAAACTTTTGCAAATAATCCAACAATTACAAAAATTACAGATTTTACTTTAAGAAAACGCACAAAACCTAGAAGAAAATATCACAGAAAACGTTTTCTTTTAGATACAAATCAATTTTTATTAAGACGACGTAAATTTAGAAGTTTTCTTGATGAAAATGAAACAATTCGACCAAGTTCAAAACTTTTTGAAACTTCAAAACAAGAAAAACGTATTCTGAAATCAAAACAAAGACGAAAAATTACAGATTCAAAACAATCAACAGAAAATTTACGTCTTCGACAATTAAGAAGAAGAGTTCAAAGACAAGTATTTAGACCTGTTTTACGTTATCAGCCTCGTGCTGGAGGTTTTGTTTGGCCTGGTGACTATTTACGGTTAGAATTAGTAAAAGCACCTCAATTAAATACAACCCCTCTTTCTTCTGGAGGAACTCAAGAAAATAATGAGCTTTTCCAACAAGAAAATACATCAAGAAAAATTCGCAAGAAAAAACGTAGAACTCTTCAAGAATGGCAAATTCAACCAAAAAAATATTTATTAGAAAAACATAACATCAAAGTTCTAAAAAAACGATTAAAAAAATCTGTGCAAAGTACTAATTTTTAAAACAAATTAAATAATTTTGAACCAGAAATTTTTTTTTGTTCAAAAAAATTCAAGACTTTTTTCTTTAAAAATGAAAAACGTTTTGAATTTTTTTGAACACATATTTTTTTTTCAAAACTTTCAAAAAAATATTTTCAATAACTAGAGATTACAGAAATATAGATTCTTTTGAATTTTTTTAGTAAAATAATAAAAGATTTTTATTTTTTGAATAAATAAAAATAGTTTAAAAAAATTTTTTATTGGTACAATTCTTGAAATAGAATTGTGTCAATAAAAATTTTTTTTTATAAAAAAAGAGTTTTATGTATACATAACAAAAACAAAAAAATTTACGGCGGCATAGCCAAGTGGTAAGGCAGAGGATTGCAAATCCTTTATTCCTCAGTTCGAATCTGAGTGCCGCCTTTTTTAAAGGAAGTTGATTGAAGTAAAAAACTATTTTTTTTTAATTTGAGCAAATGGAAGATTTCAAATTTCTTTTTTGAGTTTCAAAAAAACTGAAATTTTCAAACTAACATTTGTATAATTTTTTTTTTATAAAAGAAAAAAAGATCAAGTTCATAAAAAAGTTAAAATTATTTTAAGTTTTACTTATTCCCACAAGATTACAAAATCTTTTTATTTTTTGTTTGATTTCAAAAAAAATTTTTTGGTCTGCTTTTTTTGACTGCTTGCTCCATTTTTTTGACTGCACCCCTTTTTAAAAAGCGGAGCAACCCCTTTTTAAAAAGCGAAGCAACCCTTTGGGGCTGCTTCGCTTTTTAAAAAGGGGTTGCTCCGCTTTTTAAAAGGAGCAAACCAAAGATGAGGAAGCAGCCAAAAGGAAAGGGGCGATCAAAAAAAATGGAGCAAATGAACAAAAAAAAAGCAATTCATACTCCCTTTTTTAAAAAGCAGAGGGCAAGGTGATGAGCAAGTGGTAAGATCTTCAAATAAATAAAAAAAAGAGGAGATTTTTTGTGGAAAATATCAAAATTTTTTTTGAAATGTTAAGTCCAAAAAGAACAAAATTCCGTCGTCCACATAGAGGAAATTTAAAAGGAAAAGCATGTCGTGGAACAAAGATTGCTTTTGGAGAATATGGACTTCAAGCACTTGAGCCTTGTTGGATTACTTCTCGCCAAATTGAATCAGGACGACGTGTATTAACACGTTATGTGCGTCGAACTGGAAAATTATGGATTCGAATTTTCCCAGACAAACCAATTACAATGCGTCCTGCAGGTACACGTATGGGTTCTGGAAAAGGTTTTCCTGAATATTGGGTAGCTGTTGTACACCCAGGAAAAATTCTTTATGAAATTCAAGGTGTTTCAGAACCTGTTGCAAAACAAGCATTAAAAACAGCAGCATATAAAATGCCAATTAAAACAAAATTTGTAAAAGTTGAATTAAATCCATAAAAAAATCAAAAATAAAAATTTTTTTAAATTTTTATTTTTGATTTTTTTTAAATTTATTCTTCAATTCCATTTATTTGATGAAAATAAAAAAAATTTTTTAAAAATGTATGATTCAACCACAATCTTATTTAAACGTAGCTGATAATAGCGGTGCTCGAAAATTAATGTGTATTCGAGTATTGGGTGGTGGTCGTCAAACAGCAACCATTGGAGATGTTATTATTGCTGTTGTTAAAGACGCTTTACCAAATATGCCATTAAAAAAATCAGATGTTGTTCGTGCAGTTATTGTTCGTACAAGCAAAGGAGTTCGTCGTGAAAATGGGATGATGCTTTGCTTTGATGATAATGCTGCTGTTGTTATTAATAAAGAAGGAAATCCACGAGGAACACGTGTTTTTGGACCAATTGCTCGTGAACTTCGTGATCGTAATTTTACAAAAATTGTTTCTTTAGCTCCTGAAGTTGTTTAATTTTTTTATGAATTTAGCTGTTAGCGTAGCAAGCGGTAAAAAATCATAAACAACATCATTTACTTCATTATGAAGTTTTTCAAATTGTAAAAACTTTTTAAAAATTTTTGGAAATACTAAGTTAAAAACTTTAAAAAAAGTTAAAAAAAATTAAACACTTTTCAAAAATTTTTAGAAACACCAGCTTGTCAAAAAACTTGCTTTGAAAAAGTTTTGTCCGCTAGCGTAGCAAGCGGACAAAACTTTTTGTTTAAAATTTGAAGAAGTCTTTTTTATTCATATATAAATTGTATCTAAATAATGACACAAAGATTAAAAAAACTTTATACAGAAAAAATTGTTCCAAAATTTTATAAAGACTTTCAATATAAAAATATTCATGAAGTCCCATCTTTAAAAAAAATTGTAATTAATCGAGGAATTGGTGATGCTTCTCAAAATGCAAAAATTTTAGAAACTTTTTTAAAAGAATTAAGTATTATTGCAGGTCAAAAAGGTGTTATTACTCGTTCAAAAAAATCAATTGCTGGGTTTAAAATTCGTGATAAAATGCCAGTTGGTGTTTCTGTTACATTACGAGGTGATCGTATGTATGGGTTTTTAGATCGTTTAATTCATTTAGCTTTACCACGTGTACGTGATTTCCAAGGTATTAATCCAAAAAGTTTTGATAAAAATGGAAACTATAGTCTTGGATTAGAAGAACAATTAATGTTCCCAGAAATTGAATATGATAAAATTGATCAAATTCGAGGAATGGATATTTCAATTGTTACAACTGCAAAAAATCAAGAAGAAGGTTTAGCTCTTTTAAAAGAATTTGGTTTACCATTTCAATCATAATTCATGAGCAAAAAATAAATTTTTGAGATTTTTCTGAATTTTCCTCTCCCTGCGGAGCAACCCTTCCCCTTTGGGGAGGGGTTGCTCCACTTTTTAAAAAGGGGCTACTTTGCCACGAAGCAGCCCTGCGAAGCAACACCTTTGGTCTGCTCCAGCGAAGCAGCCCCTTTGGGGAAGGGAAGGAGCAACCTCTTTTTAAAAAGGGAAGCAGCAGATCAAATTTTTTGTTCAGAAAAATTTCAAAATCAACAAACGTTCTAAAATTTTGCTATTTTGTCCGTTAACGTAGCAAGCGGTAAAATTTAAAAAAAATTTTAAAATATCAAAAGTAACGTTAATTTTTTTTAAAGAATTTTAAAAATTCTTAAAAATTGAAAAATAAAAACAATTCAAATTTTCACAACAAAACTTTTATGGTAAATGATACTATTAGTGATATGTTAACTCGTATTCGAAATGCTTCTATGGTAAAAAAATCAACAGTGTTGATTCCATTTACAAAAATGAATCAAAAAATTGCTCAAATTTTAGAAAAAGAAGGTTTTATTCAAAGCTTTTTTTTAGAAGAAGATTCAAAAATGTTAGTATTAAAATTTAAATATCGTTCAAAAAAAACATCAAATGGAAAAACAAAAGAATCTTGTATTACAAATTTAAAACGAATCAGCAAACCTGGCCTTCGTATTTATACAAATAGTCAAGATATTCCAAGAGTTTTAGGTGGAGCTGGTATTTTAATTCTTTCTACATCTGTTGGAATTTTAACAGATCGTGAAGCACGAGCATTAGGAGTTGGAGGAGAAATTTTATGTTCAATTTGGTAAAACATTTTGTCGAAAGCTCCAAAAAAATTTTTGGAGCTTTCGAAACATAGAATTTTAGAACTTTTATTTTTCTTTCAAGAAAAAAAGAGAAAAATTTTACTTTGTTTGGTCTGCTCTCCTTTTTAAAAAGTGGAGCAAGCTTTCAGCTTTGCCCTTTTTAAAAAAGGGAGGCGGAGCAAATAGAGTGGTAAAAAAAAGCAAAGTGGACAAAATGTTATTTGCTTTTCAATTAAAAAGTATACCGAAAAAACAAAAAACTCATTTTAAATATTTAAAAAAGAAAAACTGTTTTTAAAAACAATTTTTTTTGGTCCGCTAGCGTAGCAAGCTGTAAAAAATTGTTTTCTATAATAACTTTTTAAAAAGTTTAAGTTTTTTAAAAGTTATTATAGAAATTTTAATGGTAAAATAAAAAAGTTTTTTCAGTTAAAAAGCATTGAAATGAAATATTTTTTTTGCAAAAAAGTTTTTTCAATAAAAATAAAAAGTAAAAAAAAAATTGAATACTTTAAAGTTTTGAATAGAAAAAATCTTATTAAAAAATCACATTTTTTTTAAGAATAATTAATTTTCAAAAAGCATAGCTCAAAGATTATTGATTTTTTCAGTTTTTAAAATAATATATTTTTTTTCCATTCTCATTATTAATATATTAAACTTATTTTAAGTAATATTTGATGCAATAAAAAAAAATTTTATATTTACAATAATTTTTACAAATTTTTTAATTCAAAATTTTTTGTTTTCATTAATAAATATTTCAAAAAATTTTTTAAAATATTTGCTCTTTACATTTTTATTTTTTTTATGACTGCTTTACCATTCAAAAAAATTTTTTAAAATCTCCATCTAGTTTTACCCTATTTTTCATTCTCTTGGTTCCTTTTTCAAAGGTTAAACCTATTAAATATATTAAAAAAAAATGAACAAAAATGATTCATTTGTTTTTTTAAAAAAAAATCAAAGACTGCAAAATTTGAATTTTGATCAATTGAACCAAACCAATAAATTTATAAAAATTCAAGAAAAAACTTTTTTCAAAAATTTTGGAAAAAAAAACACTAAAAAATTTTTCCAAATTTTAAAAAATGTCAAAACTTATAAATTTCAAAAATTTAAGCAAAAAAAAAACTTGTTTTCTTTTTTTGTTCGAAAACAATATGTTTCAAAACAAGGTTTTATACTTTGTATGTATAAAAAATTCATAAAAAAACAAATTTCTTTTTTGAATGAAAGTTTTCAAAATCTTTTTTTTGAAATATTAAACACTTTCAATTTGTTAAAAAATTCACAAAATTTAGTTTTAAAAATTCAATTTTTTTCAAAAGTTTTTGAAAGAAAAAGCTCTCCAATTTTTCAAATCATTAACAGTCAAAAACTTCAAAAAAAGTTTTTTGAAAAAAAAAATCTAAAAACATTGTTTTTTCGTGAATTTTTTAACAATTTTCAAAACTCTTTTAAACTTTTTCAAGCACACATTTTATTAAATAGAATTTTGTTTACTCCAAAATTTAAATTTTTTCTTTTCTCTTTTTTTCTGGAACTTCAATTTTGTATTGTTTCAAATTTAAAAAATTTTGACTGTCTGCTCTTTTTTTTGACCGCTCCTTTGGCAAAAGTGCACGTGCGGCAGATCAGTCAAAAAAAAAGCAAATTAGAGCAGTTCATTTCTGCTGCAATTGATACAGATCAAGTTGTAAAAATTATAAGAAAAATTTTTTTCCAAACTTTTTCAAAAAATGTTTTGAAAAATGTTTTTCGGGTTCAATTTTTTAAAAGAAAACAAAAAAATAATTTGTTTTTTTACAATAAACCTTTTATGATGATAAAGTTGAAAAAAAAAGACAACAAAAACAATGAAATAAAATTTTCAGAAAAAGAAAAACCTTTTTTTGTAAAAAATTTTTGTCTGCATCCCATTTCTTCCCCAAAGGGGAGGGGAAGCGGTAAAAAACAAAAACTTTCAAAAAAAATTTTATTTTTTGTTTTTTCATCAATTTTTGCTCTTGTCAGTAAAAATTTGGAACAACATCATTTTTCTAAAAAAAATTTGTTTTTTACTGATCACTCTTTTAGAAACAAACAGACCAAACAAAAAAATAAACAAAAAACTTTTTTTGGTTTTTTGAAAAAAGTTTTTTCTCAAAGTGCTGATTTGAGAGTAAAATATTCTCAAATCTATGTTCTTAATTTTTTAAATTTATTCAAAAATAGTATTCAATTTTTTAATTCTTTTTTTTATTTTCTTTTTTTTAATATATCTGAAACTTGGAATCATTTTCAAATGATTTGCCATCAATATTTAAAATTTGATTTTTTTAATGTTCAAACTCAACTCCAAAAAAATCAATTTTGGTTTGCAAATTTTTTTTCTTATGAGACATATAAAAAAATTTTTTTTCCTTTTTTTGGTTCCTCTCTGCTTACTCATTTTTTTAACTCCTTTTCTTTCACCAAAGAAGAGCCCTCACTTCCAGTGAAGGCAGGGGGGTCAAAAAAAAGAGCAAGTGGTGAAAAACTTTGTTTTTTATCTGACCTTCATTTTCTTCATTTGATTCCCCAAAATTTTGAAAAACCATTTGGTTTTTTTACTGAACAAAACCTTCAAACTTTTCAACAAAAAAATTTTCTCAAATCTTTTTCTTTTGTTTTGAATTCTGTACAAAAACAAAAAAAAAGAGTGGAGAATTTCAGTCTTCAAAAAATTATGCATTTTGAAAAAAGTTATTTTCATCTTTATAACTCTATTCATGTCAAAAAATTCAAAAAAAATTTTTTGTCCTCTTTTGTTTGTCTTTTGAAAAAAAATTGTTGCACTGTTCAAAAGTTTTCTTTTTTAAATTTAGATTGTCAAAATTCTCAAAAAAAAACAATAGTTCTTCTTTGGAAAAAATATTTTTCAAATTTTCTTTTTTTCAATTCTACATTTTTATTTTTTTTCAAAAATAGCTATTTTTTGAAAACTATTATACAGTTGCAGATTAGAAATTTTTTGTTTTTAAAAAATTCTTTTTTTTCAATTTTTTTAGACCAAAAGACTGAACAAAAAGAACTTTTTGTAAAAAAATTGTTTCATTTTTTAACACTTGCTGTTTCTTTTGACAGCTCCTCCCCTTTTGCTGCTTCGTGGGTACAGTCAAAAAAAAAGCAAAGCAGTTCACCTTTTTCTTCAGCAAAAATAAAACAGGGGAGCAGACCAAAACCATGTTTTCAGAGAATAATTCAAACACAAAAAGAAAAACACAATATTTTTTATGATCAAAATATTTTTTGGCTTATTTCAAAAAAATTTCTTTTTTTTCCAACAAAAATTCAAAAATTTGAGCTTTTTCATTTTTCTCCTTTTTTTTCAAATTTTTTAATGCTCTACAAAAAAAGTATGTCACTTTTTTGGAGTAAAGTTTTCCAAACTCAAAATTTTTTAAATTGTGTTGATTTTTTGAATCAACAATTTCTACAACTTGTTTTTAATCCTAAAAAAAAAACACATGTTTTTTTTTACCGCATCCCCCGCAAAGCAGCCAAAGGTGAGGGGGAAGCGGTAAAAAAGAAAAATTTTTTTGTACATCAAAAAAAAAAGCAGGTGAACCAAAAAATGTTAAAAACAAACCTTTTTTTTGAACACAAAAAACAACAAACACAATTGCTTTTTCAAAGAAACTTTAATTGTTTTTCAGTTTCTTTACATCTAAACTCTAAAAAACAGCTTCAATATTTTTACAATTTTGAAAAAAAACCAACCTATGAAAATATACAAAATCATTTAAATGAATGTAAACAAATGCTAAAAAAATCAATAGGTCAAAAACAATTAAATTTTATGAAAAAACTTCAAAAAAAAATTCAAAGTTGGTCTAAAAAGTATAATACAAATTCCAGTCAAAAAATATTTGACTATTGTGATTCAATTCTTTTAAAATTTTTATGGAATTGGGCTCGAAAAACACATCCAAATAAAAGTAAAGGTTGGATTCAAAAAAAATATTTTCATTTCATGTATTCTCATAAATGGTTTTTTGGAAAAAAAATTGGAAAAGTTTTTATTTGTTTACCTCTTCATTCACATACAAACTTTGAATGAATAAAAATTTTTAACTTTAGAAAAACAATTAACAAACCTTTTTCATAAAATTGACCAAAAAATACACATTTCTGTTTTTTTATAAACTTTACCGCTTGCTACGCCTCCCATCCCCTTTGGGGAAGGGTTGCTCCGCAGGGAAGGACAAATATTTTTTTTTGTCATGTTCAATAAATTTTGGTCCGCTAGCGTAGCAAGCGGTAAAAAATAAAAATTGACTGATTTTTTCTGTTTTTTTTTATTGTTTATAAAAATATTTGAATTTTTTAGAAATTTTTCTTAAAATAAAAAAGAGCACACAAATTATTCAAATTTTTGCTACTAAAGTAGCTTTTTTCATTTATTTATGGCAGGAAAACCAGTAGAACGTCCGTTTTCAGATATTTTAACAAGTATTCGTTATTGGGTTATTCACAGCATTACAATTCCAGCGTTATTTATTGCTGGTTGGCTTTTTGTTAGTACAGGTTTAGCATATGACGTTTTTGGAAGTCCTCGTCCAAATGAATATTTCACAGAAGATCGTCAAGATGCTCCATTAATTACGGATCGTTTCAATGCATTAGAACAAGTTAAAAAATTATCTCAATAATATTTGAGAATTTGTATTTATTTAAAAGTGAAAAGTTTTTGAACGAACCCTTTTCAAAAATATTAAACTTTCTTGGGATGATCAAATGTTCTCTCAAGAAAGTTTTTTCTTTTGGTTTTTAAAATTTTTAAATATTTTATTTTCCTTTAAAAAGGAAAATAAATAGAGAAAAAAAATGAATTTAAAAAAAGCTGGTACTCTCAGAGAAACCAATTCATTTCTTTTAAATAAAGTGTTTTTCTATCAAATAAAAAAATACTAAAAAAATATGAAAGTATTACTTAAAATTTCTTTAAAAAAATGTCTTTTTTACTTTTTGTTTCAAAAATATCAAATTTTTACTTATTATTTAAAAAAACAAAAAGAAAAAATTTTTTCTTTTAAAGAATTATCTTTTTTTTATCAATCACAAGTTTTGGAAACCTAGTTTAAAAAAATAATTTTGGCTTTTTATTTTTTTTTGTTCTCTAAACAAAATCCATTTAAAATTAAAATAAAATATTAAAAAAGGCAAGCTATTTTTTGAACAGATTTGAAAATACAAAAAAATGTGAGAAAAAATAAAAAAAGATAATAATTTTTATTTATTTTAAAATATGCAAATTGAAAAAAAAGAAATTTTAGCAACAGCAGTTGGTAGACGTAAAGAAGCAGTTGCACAAGTACAACTTCTTCGTGGTACTGGTGAATTTATTATTAATAATAAATCAGCAAATGTTTATTTAAATAATAATTCATGTTCTTTATTAGCATTAAAAGCGCCTTTTAATGTTTTACAAAATTTAGAAATTTTAACAGAGTCAAATCAAATTGATACAATTGTTAAAGTTCAAGGTGGAGGTTTAATTGGACAAGCTGAAGCAATTAAATTAGGGGTTGCTCGAGCATTATGTCAAATTGAAGTATCAGGTTCAGAAACAACTGATTTAATTCGAAAATCTTTTAAAGATCAAGGATATTTAACAATTGATGCTCGTGTGAAAGAACGTAGAAAATATGGTCTAAAAAAAGCTCGAAAAGCTTCACAATATCACAAACGTTAAAATTTTTATTGTGTTTTTTTTGTGTTGTTGTTTTTTCCATTGAAAAAAACAACAACACAAAAAAAACAAAACAAAAAACAAATTATTTGAAAGTTTGTGTTGGATAAAATTTTTTATTGGCCAAACATTAAAAATTAAAAAATTGTTTGACCGCTTGCTCCATTTTTGACTGCTCCTCCCCTCTTACCTTTAGTCTGCTCCTGTTCACCAAAGAACCAAAGAACCAAAGAACCAAAGAACCAAAGAACCAAAGAACCAAAGAACCAAAGAACCAAAGAACCAAAGTTCTGTTCCACTTTTGAAAAAGTGGCTGCTTGTTCCTCTTACCTTTGGTGAGAGGGACTAGCAAATGGAAGAGTCAAAAAAATGAAGCAAGTGGTCAAATAAAAAGCAAATAAGAGTTTGCAGACAAAATAAAAATTTTCTTGCAAAAAAAAACTTTTTTTTTGCAAGAAAATTTATTGTTTAAAAAAGAGAAAAAAAATTCTTTTTCAAAGTTTCAAATAAAAAAATAGAAAAAAAATATAAGATGATTTGAAAGTTTTATAGAAACAGTTTGAAAAATATGCCAAACTTTAATGGTTTACAAAAACTTAAAACAAAAAACTATGGTGAAAGTTTTGAAAAAAAAAAATATTTTTCTCTTAAAAATTATGAATCAAGAAAATTTTATTCGTCGTTATTTTATTGTTGGTGAAAGAAGATTTAGTAATTATTGGTGGGCAACTGTAATTCTTATTGGATCTTTTGGTTTTTTATTAACTGGAATTTCAAGTTATATTAGCACATCTTTGAATTCAACTGCTTTATCTTCAAATATTGAAAGTCAGATGCAATTGCCTTTTTTCCTTTCAATGTTAAAAAATCAAAATTCAACAAGTGCAATCAACTTTTTTCCACAAGGTTTATTGATGTGTTTTTATGGAAGCTTAGGTTTTTTATTAAGTATTTATTGGTGGTGTTTAATTTTTTGGAATGTTGGAGGTGGGTTTAATGAATTTAACAAAAAAGAAAATTTTATTCGAATTTTTCGTTGGGGTTATCCAGGAAAAAATAGAAAAATTGATCTGTATTATACACTTAAAGATGTTGAATCAATTCGTGTTGAAATTCTCCAAGGATTTGATTCACAACGAACAATTTTTTTAAAATTAAAAGGAAATCGTGAAATTCCTATTACTGGAATCGGACAACCTTTAACTCTTCAAGAAATTGAAAAGCAAGCTTCAGAATTAGCAAACTTTTTACAAGTTTCTCTTGAAGGACTTTAATTTCAAAAGTTTTTCTTTTTTTAAAAACAGTAGTTTGTTATCACCAAAGATAAACTGGTTCTCACCTTCCCCAAAGGTGTTGCTTCTTCTTCCCCCGCGGAGCAGACCAAAGGTGATGGGTTGCTTCCTCCCCCCCTTCATCAAAGGTGAGGAAGCAGCTAAAAGTGTTGCTTCTTCCCTGCTGAGCAACCCAAAGGGCTGCTCCTTCCCCCGCGGAGCAGACCAAAGGTGATGGGCTGCTTCGCTTCCCCTTTGGTCTGCTCCGCGGGGGAAGGAGCAGCCCTTTGGGTTGCTCAGCAGGGAAGAGGCTGCTTTGCTTTTTAATTTAAAAAAAGGAGCATGAATTGCTCTTTAATTTTGAACATTCTAGGTGTCTATTGATCAACAAAAAAAAACAGCAAGTAGTTGACCTTTGGTCAGCCTGCTTTTTAAAACTTTTGAAAAGGCAGAGCAAGCGGTAAAATTCAAAAATGAAAAAAACTGAAAAATGAAAATGAGTTAAATAGGACTTTTTTGTTTTTTTAGATGTTTTTTATCAAGCTAAAAATTTTTTTTGGAAAGAAAAATTTTTTCTTTTTTCTTTCAAAAGAAGTCTTTCACTTTGTTTCAATTTATTTTTCCAAAGAACAATTGAAAAAAAAACAGAAAAAAGCAACAAAAAAAAGTTTTCTATTTATGAAGAAATAAAAAAAAAAGACAATATGCCGCGTTCTCAACGAAATGATAACTTTATTGATAAAACATTTACAGTAATTGCTGATATTTTATTAAAAGTATTGCCAACTTCTCAACGTGAAAAACAAGCTTTTACATATTATCGTGATGGTATGTCTGCACAAGCAGAAGGAGAATATGCAGAAGCACTTCAAAACTATTATGAAGCAATGCGTTTAGAAGTTGATGCTTATGATCGTAGTTATATCCTCTATAATATTGGATTAATTCATACAAGTAATGGTGAACATGGTCGAGCATTAGAATATTATTATCAAGCTTTGGAAAGAAATCCTTCTTTACCAAGTGCTTTAAACAATATTGCTGTCATTTATCACTATAGAGGTGAGCAAGCAATTGAAAATGGACAGTCTGAAATTTCTCAAATTTTATTTGAAAAAGCAGCAGATTATTGGAAAGAAGCTATTCGTTTAGCCCCAACAAATTATATTGAAGCTCAAAACTGGTTAAAAATGACTGGTCGTAATACAGGTTTATAAAAAATTTCTAAAAAAAAATGACGGTTGTAGTGATGTGTTTGAAAAGAACAAAATTTTTTTATGAAATTAGCAGTTTATGGAAAAGGTGGAATTGGAAAATCAACAACAAGTTGTAATATTTCAATTGCATTAGCAAAACGTGGGAAAAAAGTTCTCCAAATTGGTTGTGATCCAAAAAGTGATAGTACTTTTACACTAACAGGATTTTTAATTCCAACAATTATTGATACTCTTCAAGCAAAAGATTATCACTATGAAGATGTTTGGCCTGAAGATGTTATTTATCAAGGGTATGCAGGTGTTGATTGTGTTGAAGCTGGAGGACCTCCTGCAGGTGCAGGCTGTGGTGGTTATGTTGTTGGAGAAACCGTAAAACTTTTAAAAGAATTCAACGCGTTTTATGAATATGATGTTATTCTATTTGATGTTTTAGGTGATGTTGTTTGTGGAGGTTTTGCAGCACCTTTAAATTATGCTGACTATTGTATTATTGTGACTGATAATGGTTTTGATGCTTTGTTTGCTGCAAATCGAATTACAGCATCAGTTCGTGAAAAAGCACGTACACACCCTTTACGTTTAGCAGGATTAATTGGAAATAGAACAAAAAAAAGAGATTTAATTGAAAAATATGTTGAAACTTGCCCAATGCCAATTTTAGAGGTTTTACCTTTAATTGAAGATATTCGTGTTTCACGTGTAAAAGGAAAAACATTATTTGAAATGACAGAATCAGAACCAACACTTCAATTTGTTTGTGATTTTTATTTAAATATTGCTGATCAACTTTTAACTCAACCTGAAGGAGTTATTCCTCGAGAATTAGGTGATCGTGAACTTTTTAATTTACTTTCAAATTTTTATCTAAATTCTTCAAATTCAACAAATACTACTTTAAAAAATGAAACAAATCTTTTTGATCTTGTTTAAAAACAAAACACTTTTTAAAATTAAACTTTAAGTTTTTTCCCTCACCAAAAATGAACTTCTTCTTCTTCCCCAAAGGGTTGCTTCGCGGCGGAGCAACCCTTTGGGTTGCTCCTTCCCCAAAGGTGATGGGCTGCTTCGCGGCGAAGCAGCCCATCACCTTTGGGGAAGGAAATGGCATGGAAAGAAGAAGCAACCCTTTTAAAAAAGGGTTGTTTCGCTTTTTAAAAAGCAGAGCAGCACCTTTGGTGAGGAAAAATTCAAATTTTTAAGCGATATATGTTTTAACATTTCATTTTCTTTTTAAAAAATTTTATTTATTTTTTTGCTTTTTTTTTCACAAAATTTCAAAAGAGTTGAAAAGTAAAAAATTTTAAACAAAAGAACTCAAATGTTTTGAAATCGTGCAAACAAAAAATTGCACAAAATAAATTTTTAAAACTTATTTTATGAAAGTCCGTTCTTCAGTTAAAAAAATTTGTACTAAATGTCGTTTAATTCGTCGAAAAGGTACAGTAATGGTTATTTGTACAAATCCTAAACATAAACAACGTCAAGGATAATTTTTTTCATGGAAGAAGTTTTTTTTGACTTTTTCCATGAAAAAACACTACAGAATCTTTTTTACCGCTTGCTATGCTAGCGGGCCAAAAGTTTTTTAGCCAAAAAGAAATAAAGACAAAATTTTCTTTTTGTTTTAATTTTATGATATAATTTTATTTCAGAGAAGAAAAAAATTTTTACAAAACAAAAAAATAGAAAGAGATTTAAATTTAAACCTAAAGGTAGATTTTCACAAATTCATTTTTTTCATTTGTTTTTTGCTGAAAAAAGTAAAAACTCGTTTTGAAGAAAAAAATGGAGAAAGATAAAAGTTTTTAACTTTTTTTGAACAACTCTTTATGAATTTTTTTACTCATAAAAAGAACGCTGTTGGTTCGTTCTTAACAATTTTTTCATTCATTGTAGGTTTAGCATTTACTAATTTAACACCTGCTGCTGAAGCTTACCCTATTTTTGCTCAACAAAACTATGAAAATCCTCGTGAAGCAAATGGTCGTATTGTTTGTGCAAACTGCCATTTAGCACAAAAACCTGTTGAATTAGAAGTTCCTCAAGCAGTTTTACCTGATACAGTATTTGAAGCTGTGGTAAAAATTCCTTACGATCAACAAGTTCAACAAATATTAGGAAATGGTAAAAAAGGTGATTTAAATGTTGGTATGGTTTTAATTTTACCTGATGGTTTTGAATTAGCTCCAGCAGATCGTGTTCCAGAAGAAATGAAAAAGAAAGTTGGTAAATTATTCTACCAACCATACAGTCCAGACAAAAAAAATATTTTAGTTGTTGGTCCTGTACCTGGTAAAAAATACAGTGAAATGGTTATTCCTATTCTTTCTCCAGATCCAGCAACAAATAAAAATGTATCTTTCTTAAAATATCCTATTTATTTTGGTGGAAACCGTGGTCGTGGGCAAGTTTATCCAGATGGTTCAAAATCAAATAATACAGTTTATAATTCACCTGTTGCAGGAAAAATTTCAAATATTGCTCCTTTTGACAAAAAAGGCGGTGTTGAAATTACAATTGAAACAGCAAATGGTGATTCTGTTGTTGAAAAAATTCCAGCAGGACCTCAAGTTATTGTCACTCAAGGACAAGCTGTTCAACCAGATCAACCATTAACAAATAATCCAAACGTTGGTGGATTTGGACAAAAAGATGTTGAAATTGTTTTACAAAACCCAGCTCGTATTCAAGGTTTATTAGTTTTCTTTGCAACTGTTTTATTAGCTCAAGTATTATTAGTTCTTAAGAAAAAACAATTTGAAAAGGTTCAATTAGCAGAAATGAATTTCTAAAAAAAATTTGTTCATTTGCTCTTTTTTTTGACTGCTTTATAGAATGGTCAAAAAAGAATTGGACCAACTTGAACAGTCAATAAAAAGAGCAATTTACCTTCTCCCCCTTCCTTTCCCATCCCCTTCCCCTTTGGGGAGGGGCTGCTTCTTCCCCTCCCCAAAGGGGAAGGGGAAGAAGCAGCCCTTTGGGTTGCTCCGCAGGGGGGACGAGTAATCCTTCACCTTGGATGAGGGGGAGAAATCCTTCACCTTTGGTGAGGGGAACAAGTCAACAAACCAAATTCTAAAATCTTGATGTTTAAAGCCCTTATTTTTATTTTTAAAATTTAAAAATAAAAACAAGGGCTTTAAACATTAAACAATTCAAATAGAAAAACAAAAAAACAACAAAATTTTTTTGAGCAAACAAATTTAAAATAAAAAGGAAAATTGATATTTACCAACAACTCTGCTAAAGAAATGAGCGGTAAATATCAATTTTCTTTATTTTTGTTTTTATTCCTAAAAAGAAATCTGTTTTTATTTTACCAATGTAATAAAAAAAGCTGTTTTTTCTTTTTTTGTTTTTAGAATTCAAACATTTTTATTTTTTTCCTTTTTTATTGTTTTGTTTGTTTTGCATAAATCAAAAAAAACAATATGAAAAAAATTTTTTCTTGAATTAGTCAAAAACGTATACAAATTAAAATTTTTTCGTTTGAACTAAAAAAAAAAGTTTATTTATATGTCAGTTACAAAAAAACCAGATTTAACAGATCCAGTATTAAAAGAAAAGTTAGCAAAAGGTATGGGTCACAATTATTATGGTGAACCAGCTTGGCCAAATGATTTATTATACATTTTCCCTGTAGTAATTTTAGGAACTTTTGCTTGCGTTATTGGTTTATCTGTTTTAGACCCAGCTGCTATTGGAGAACCGGCAAACCCTTTTGCAACTCCATTAGAAATCTTACCAGAATGGTACTTTTATCGTGCGAGAGTATAACTTGTCTATGCATGTGTTAAATCACACCAGCTTCCACAAGCTGTGAACTTCTCTGGGGGGGTTTGCCACCAAAAGTACATGCCTTAAGCACTCAGAAGAAGTAGGTCCCAGAAAAAGACACTACTTACTGGTAGGTCTCTCATGTTAAGTATGACAAGACATTGCTTTCTTAACACATGGGCAACGTAAGTGAATCCTCATTTAAAAATCCCTGAACCATGAATGGGTCAATAGCCCAAGTTAGTCAATTTTGGTGTAATAACCAAATACAAGTGTACCTACTGGTACCACATGTATAGCTGCATAGTAGTGGTAGACTGCTATCTGTGGAGTGAGACTAAGGGATTAGAGAGGAGCCCTAAAGGATCATTGGCATTGAATATTAAAAAGCAAGTGAAACTCGAAACTCACTCCTAAGGTCCCACCAGACTTGCAATTTGCAAGCTGAGGATTATGGATGGGGAGAGACGCCTGTCACGTAGCAAATGTCTGGTGTAATGGCCAGAATAAGAGATGAAACATACTCTACTTGAAAAAGTGCTTACAGTCAGGAGCCCAAACCTTTTATTAGGTTGAACTCAACTACACAAGAAATCTTGGCAAAATTTGAAAAAATCTAAATAATTTTGTATAATAACTGTACCTGGAAAATTGGCTTATACATATTTGAATAAGCTGTAACTTGCTATGCCTAGAAGAACACATAGTGAAGTTGTAAAAGAAGTTTCTAAACTTCCAAAAATTTCAGTCCCTGGTATACAAATTAAAGAATTATTAGAATTGGAAAGTCTTTTTCCACTTCTTAGAGTACATTTAGCCAAAATTATGTTTGTTGTAATTCTTATTGCCCAAATTAGAGTAGCTTTATCAAGCTCCAAACCTGCAGTTATTCAAAGCTTGGAATCTGTGAACACTTATACAAAGAAGTTGCTTTCCAAAAATGAATCAACTGTCTATGTAGCATCAGCAGTAGCAATTAGGAAAACTATGGTGGCTCACACCAATGATGTTGATGAATCCAGAATTTTGCTATGTCATAATGATTTGACTACAAATCTTTCTGGCCCTGTTTCAACTAAAGGTGGCATCAGTGCGGCCCTTGGCTCTGAAGAAAATTTACGTAGATATAGAAGAGGCCTTATGGCCCAAGTTGTTGGAACCCTTCAAAGTTGCCCTATTCACTCTCCAAGAAAGATTCACATGAGTTTGGAACATATTACTCCACAAAACTTTCTTGCACTACTTCCTTTTCCAACTGATGATTTAGATTCTACAATTTGGGAAAATATTAACTTGGCTTTGCTGAATGAACTCCAAACTGAAAAAATCATTTTTAATGACTTACCAGCTGTTGCATTTGGATCTTCTTCTCTGGAATCTGTCCTTTCTGTTGAAAGACAATCCCCTAAATTACCAGATTTGAGTTCAGTGCCTAAAAATCTAGATTCTCTTCCAGCATGGAAAAAAGCAGCAATTCAACAAGCTAGAAACCTTAGATCATCATGAAAAAGAAATTCAACAAAAAGAGAAAAGTAGTTCAAACCAAGAAAGAAAAGTTTAGTTTGGAAATTGATATAGTACAATGCTATAGGTGGCTTGAGAAAAAACAAGAAAGTATTGCGTGTGCCAAACGTGAAGGAAACATTGCCCTTGCCGAGAGCCTAGCTCAAGAAATTGTAAATTCTGAATTCGGAAGAGCAGCTGCTATCCAAAAAGTTTTAGCCAATAGAGGCAGCAGAAGCCCGGGTTTATCAAAAGAGTCTTTTTCAACAAATGAAGATTACCGTAAAATGATGGCTACATTGGAAGAAATTACTTCCAACCCCAAAGTGTACAAAGCCACTCCTTTGTCTAGAATTTATATTCCTAAAAAAGACGGTAGTGCACGGCCACTTTCTATTCCATCTTACACTGACAGATGTCTACAAGCTCTTTATAAACTGGCTATTGAGCCCATGGCAGAAGAAGTAGCTGACCTTTCAAGTTACGGGTTTAGGCCCATGAGAAACGTATCATGGGCTGTAGGTAGAGTGCTACATGGCCTTAGCAATCCATTAGCAAATTACCAATATGTTGTTGAGATTGATATCAAAGGTTGCTTTGACAACATTGATCATCAATTTATTAGTCAAGTCATTCCATTCATCCCCAAGAAAATTTTGTGGGAATGGCTTCAGTGTGGCTATATGGAACAGGACTCAAGCACTTTGGAAGCCACTATCAGTGGTGTACCTCAGGGTGGAATTATCAGCCCTTTAATTATGAATCTTACCCTTGATGGCCTAGAATTTCATATCAACAAAAGAATTCAACAATCAACTTCTAAATCTAAAGGCTCTACTTTCTGTAGATATGCTGATGACATGGTTATTTTTACCACAACTGAAGCTACAGCCAACATTGCTTTAGAAGCTGTAAAAGAATTTTTAGCTGTGAGAAATTTAGAAGTTAAGCAAGCAAAGACTGTAATTAAAGACATCATCAATGACAGAAATGGCTTTGAATTCTTGAGCTTCAGATTTAGGAAAATTTATAGAAGAAATAAAAAACGTTTGGTTGCTCAGGTTGGTATTCCCATCTCTGCTATCAAAAATTTTAGATATAAAATTAAACAAATCTGTAAAACGAATAAATCATTGCACACTATCATTGATGAACTAAATCCCATCATACGTGGGTGGTCCTACTACTACCGTTTTTCACATACATGTGGTTATGTCTTCTCTAGTCTGGATTATTGGACTTGGAAACAATTTTACAAACTTTGCTACAAAAGAACACAAGCTAGGTATGATAAAGCTGGTCACAAAGAAATTCATGAAAGAGTTGTCACTAGCTATTTCAAGTCTATTAAAGGTGGCCTTAGCACTATGCCTTTTATTGTGGATAAAGCTGGTAAACCCCACTCTCTTGTAGCCTTAAGAAATGTTGAATATTGTGCTCCAACTTTCACAAATTCTGCTCGAAATGCCTTTATCCTCCCAGACACAGAAGCCTTCACCAAAGTTAACCTTCGATCCAAAAGTTCTTGGAAAAGAGTAATTTTGGAAACTTGGGGGCCTTGCTGTGGATTATGCAGAAAAAACTTAGAAGTAAACCCCATTCCTTATGAACTTCACCACATTTTGCCAAAAAGATTTGGTGGCAAAGACACACCCAACAACATGGTACCACTCTGTAAAGCTCCTTGCCACAACCTTGTGTCAATCAGCATTCAAACCTCTAACCTTATTCAAATTGAAAGATTCATCGGTCTTGGCATTCTAGAGTTACCGTCAGAGTACCTAGAAAATTTGAGATCCTCACAAAGTAGCTATTAAAATTGAGGGGAGGAGCCGTATGAGGTGAAAGCCTCACGTATGGTTCTGTGGCAGGGGATGTATGGTACTGCCTATTTTGGAGACTATTTACCTTCCTCTAGCCACTCTGTGTTTCAGTTATTACGTACAGTACCTAACAAACTTTTAGGTGTGTTACTAATGGCTGCTGTACCTGCTGGATTAATCACGGTTCCATTCATTGAAAACATTAACAAATTCCAAAACCCTTACCGTCGTCCTATCGCTACTACTTTATTTTTAGTTGGTACTTTAGTTGCTGTTTGGTTAGGTATTGGTGCTACATTACCAATTGAAATTAGTTTAACTTTTGGTTTATTTTAATTAAAAAATTGAAGTCAACAAAAAGTTTTCTTTCAAATATTTTTGAAAGAAAACTTTTTGTTGACTTCAATTTTTCAAAAAAAATCATAAATATCAAAAAATGAATGCATTGATTTAGTTTTACTTACCAAAGATGAACTGCCTTTTTAAAAAGCAATGCAAATCATTGCAAGTCTCACTTTTTACTACTTCCCTGCGGAGCAACCCAAAGGGGAGGTGGAGCAACCCAAAGGGCTGCTTCACCTCCCCAAAGGAAAAGGGGAGGTGAAGCAACCCAAAGGGCTGCTTCACCTCCCCAAAGGAAAAGGGGACGAGCAACCCATCACTTTTGGTCTGCTCCGCGGGGGCTGCTTCGATGGGGATGCAAATCAAAGCAAAAAAGTGAAAATAACCAAACAAAAAAGTAGAAATTTTCAAAAAAGAACAGTATAATATTTGCAGAATGGATTTTGTTAAATTTTTTATTACTCACCAAAGGTGAACTGACTTTTTCAAAAGCAACTGCTCCCCCCTCCCCTGCGAAGCAACACCTTTGGTCTGCTCCTTCCCCTTCCCCTTTGGGGAGGGGAAGCGAAGCAGCCAAAGGGGAAGCAGCCAAAAGTGATGGGTTCCTTCTTCCCATACTCCTCCCCAAAAGGTTGCTCCGCCTCCCCTTTGGGTTGCTCCGCAGGGAAAACATTGCAGGTCTCACTTTTTACCACAGAGTAGATCAAAGCAAAAAAGTCTGCTTTGCGTTTTAAAAAGAAGTAGTAAATTTTTGAACGGGCTCGTCGTCTAATGGACTCAGGACAGAAATCTTCTAAATTTCCAATGTAGGTTCGATTCCTACCGAGCTCACATTTATTTTCAAAAATAGCCCAAAAAAATAATTTTTTAGAAAAAAAATTGTTTTTAGATTAGACTTTTTGAGAAGTGGAAAGAAAAAAAAGTAAAAAAAAAGATAAACTTTATTTTTGTTTTAAATTTTAAAACAAATAAAACATGTCAAAAATTTTTTCAAAAAAAACTTGTTTTTGTTGAAAAAATTTTTGTATAATATGTAGTATTAAGCCTGCTTAGCTCAGTTGGCCAGAGCATCCGTTTCATACGCGGAAAGTCACTAGTTCGAATCTAGTAGCAGGCATATTATTAAAAAATAATCAGTTAAGTTTAAAAAACTTTTAACCGTTTTCTCTTTTTTATTTTTATTGAACGTTCTATTTGCTTGTCCCTTCTTTCTCCTCCCCCCTCCCCTTTGGGGAAGAAGCAACACCTTTGGCTGCTCCGCGGGGGAAGAAGCAGCTCCTTCCCCCGCGGAGCAGCCAAAGGGGAAGGGGAGGGGAAGAAGCAGCCCCTTTGGGTTGCTCCGCAGGGACGAGCAACAGGCATAGCAGACCAAAGATGTTGCTTCGCAGGGGAAGACCAAATAGAACGGTCAATAAAAGTGCTTGAAGTCAAAAAAAAAGAGCAGACATACTAAATCAGTAAAAAGAAACAAAGAAAAAAGTTTTGTTTTTTATAAAAAAAGGTTCTTAAGACAAAGTGTTCTTTCATTTTTTTTTATACAAAAAATTTTATGTTTGTTGTATAAAAAAAATTTTTTCAAAAGTTTACAAAAATTTTTGTCAGTTTAAATCTTTCAAGTTAAAGATAAATTCATAAAAACAAAACAATGCACGAAAAAATACAAGATTTTTTTTTAAGTTGTAAAGAATGTATTTTAGAAAATCCTCAAAATTTTTATGGCTCTTTTTCATTAGGTCCATTTAAAAATAGTCAAAGTTTAACTGTTGCAAATGCATTACGACGTACACTTTTAGCTGAACTTTCTGGCATCGCCATTACACATTTAGAAATTGAAGGAGTAACTCATGAATATTCAACTTTAGTAGGAGTAAGAGAGTCAGTCTTAGACCTTTTATTAAATTTTAAAGGAATTGTTTTAAAAAATACATCACCAGTCACAAAACCACTTTTTGGCTATTTACAAGTACGTGGCCCTGGAGTTGTTCGGGCGGCAGATTTAAAATTTCCACCTATGATTCAATGTGTAGATCCAGATCAATATATTGCTACTTTAAATGAAAATGGAAAACTGATTTTAAAATTTCGAATTTCTGATTTTAAAAATTCACAAATCAATTTAAATTTAGAAGCATCAAAAACTCTTTTAAATATTCCAAATTTTGGAAATTTTGACAATAATTCATATCTCTCTTTTGGCTGCTCGTCATCTTCCCCCGTGGAGCAGCCAAAGGGGAGGGAGCAGCCAAAGGTGATGGCGGTGCTTCGCCTCCCTCTTGAGGAAGGGAAGGGAGCAGACCAAAATTTTGAAAATTCAAAAAAAACAAAATTTAATCAATTAAAAGTTAACCATCGTTCTCCTTTTGGTTTTTCTACTGTCCATAAAAACATTGGTTCAAACCAAACACAAAAATTTGCTGCAAAACAGCAAAATCTTTTAAGAATTGAAAAAACGAAACAGGATTTTGACAAAAATAAAAATGGAAATATTGAGAATCAAAAAAATGAAACAAATTCTTTATGGGTAGATCCATTATTTAATCCAATTTTAAAAGTCAATTATATTATTGAAACAATAGAACCTATGCAAAAAAATATTCCAAATGAAATTGTATTTATTGAATTATGGACAAATGGAAGCATTTATCCTCGAAAAGCTTTTTATAGTGCTTTATTATATTTAAAAACAATGTTTGACAAATTAGATTGTATGCGACTTTTAAATTATGAATTTAGCAATGCAATGCTTGAATCTGAAAAAACAAGTACAAAATTTCTTAAAACATTTGAATATGATTTTCGTGTTTATAATTTTCAAAAAGATAAAACAATGAAAACTTTCATTCCAGAAAAATTTTTTTTACCAGAAGAAATTGAAAATGTTCAAAAGGATTATTTATTTGATTTAAAAAATCAAGCAGATAAAACTTGGAATGATGTACCTCTGACAAATTTAAATCTTCCGCCTCGTATTACAAAAATTTTAGCAAAAAACAATTTGGTTGTAGTAGGTGATGTTTTAAAAATGAATCCAAACGAATTAAAAAAATTGAGTGGGATTGGAAATTATTGTGTTTTTATTCTTCAAAAACATTTTGAAAAACTAGGATTAAAATTAGGAATGACAAATGAAACAAATTTGTAATATTTTGATTAAATAGTTTAAAAAAACACTGAGTGTGGTTTAAATGATTTTGCTTCCATTTTTTTCCTTACAAAACCTTGTATCTTCATTTTCTATTTTTTTTATTCTTTCAAAGAACAAAAAAAAGTTTTTACTTTTTTGTTTGAAAAATTTTTGAAAAATTTGGTCATCACCAAAGATGAACTGCTTTTTTAAAATGCAAAACATTGCAGGTCTCACTTTTCACCACCGCGAAGCAGCCCTTTTGGTTGATCCACAGGGAAGCGAAGCAACCCCCTGCGAAGCAGCCCCTTTGGGTTGCTCTGCAGGGAGGCGGACCAAAGCAAAAAAGTCTGCTTCGTCTCACTATTTTGCTTTGGTCTGCTCTGTGCTAAAAAGTGAAGCAGTAAAAAATTTTTCAAAAAACCAAAAAAATAAACAGAAAATCATAATTTTGTGAGTAAAAAAAATGGAAAGCAAAATAATTTTTTACAGAATTTTTGATTCATTTTCTGGACTTTTTGTTTTTTTTATTTTTTTTTGAAATTAAAAAAAATTTCAATTTTTAGAATAAAATATTTACAAATAGAGAAAAGATTTAAAATTTAACTTTAAAATTCATTTTTTTGATTTTTTTTTAATATTTTGTATTTAAAAAATGAAAATCTGCTCTGCGGGAGAATTTTAAAGTTGAATTTAAAAATGGTTTTTTGTAAAATAAAAAAGAGTTGCGGGTATAGTTCAGTTGGTAGAACACCTCCTTGCCAAGGAGGATGTCGCGCGTTCGAGTCGCGTTACCCGCTTTTTCAAAAAATTTTCCATAAAAAAAATGTTTTTTTGAGTTCTTTTTAGAAACCAAAAAAACATTTTTTTAAATTTAAATTTCATATTCATAATTTTTTATTTTTTTTATGCAAAAATTTGTTTAAATGGAAGTTGACAAATTTTATAAAAAATGTGATAATACAAGAAATGTGTGAAAAAAGTATTTAAAAAAATTTTTTATATGCCAATTCTTTTATTATTTGGCCCGCCTTTTTTAAAAGGTAGTTCAAGCTTCGCTTTTTAAAAAGGGGAGGTCAGTAAAATTTACAAAACGCTCTTAGTTCAGTTGGTAGAACGCAGGTTTCCAAAACCTGATGTCGTGGGTTCAAGTCCTACAGGGCGTGAAGGAATTGAAGAAATGGAAAAAGTTTTTAAAACTAGAATAAAATGTTGAGCTTTCACTTTTTTTGCATTCATTATTTTGTACAATTGATTGTTTTAAATTTTATTTTATTCTATTTATTTTCTCAAAAAAAAATAAATAAAAAAACTTCAAATCTATTGACAATTTCTTTTAGAATTGATATATATATATTATTGAAAATAAATTGCAATATTTTTCAATTATTTTTTTACAAAGAAAATAAACTGGCCCCCATCGTCTAGAGGCCTAGGACACCTCCCTTTCACGGAGAAAACGGGGATTCGAATTCCCCTGGGGGTAAAAAACTTGGTTTTTATTAAAAAAATGAAAATTTTTTTATGAAAGTCAATCATTGAAAAATTCTTCAAACATATATAAAGGATGAGCATTTTCATGAAAAACAGAATTCAATTCTTCTTTTTCAATTTTGCAAACATTATTTTATTACTTTTTAAACAAAATTTTTTTGCATTTGTATGCAACTTACTTTTTCAAAAAAAAGAAAAAAGTCAAAATAGAATGAAAAATTTTTTTCAGTCTATTTAAAACTTGACAGAAAGTTCAATGGATGAACAATCATTGATTTAAATATAGGTCTCTTGTTCATTGTAAATTTTACTTATTTGTTTTTATACTATCCAAAAAGTCAACTCGTTTTTAGAATAGAAACTGTTCAATTTTTTTTTATTATTTTTCTTTGAATAAATTAAAATTGAGAAATGAAAAAGCAAAAATTCAATAAAAAAAGAAAAATTTCGTCTGCCTCTCCTTTTTAAAAAACAGAGCAGCCCTCTTTCCATCCCCTCCCCAAAGGGGAAGGGGACTGCTTCGCCTCCCCTTTGGGTTGCTCCTTCCCCAAAGGGTTGCTCCGCAGGGGAGGGGGAGGTCAAAATTTTTTCTTTTTTATTTAAAAAATAAATAACAATATTTGAAAAAAAAATGATAAAATAATTTTTGAAAAAAACAAAAAAAAATTTTTTTAGAGTCTGGGCTAAAAAAAGATTTAAAAAAGACAAAAAATAAATAAAAAATTGAGTTCAACAAACTCAATTTTTTAAAAACTGCAAATTTTTAAAAATTTGGAAAGATTCAATATTTCTTTTTCAATAATTTTTAATTTTTTGAACACCAGTTTTTAAAGTTTTATAAATAAAAATCAATTTCAACTGATTTAAACAAAATTTTCTTGTTTTTTAGTCTGCTTGTTCTTTTTTTTGGTTTGCCTTTTTAAAAAGTGAAGCAGACTTTTTTGTTTTGGTCCGCCTCTGCGAAGCAGCCCCTCCCTAAAGGGCTGCTTTGCGGGGTTGCTTCGCAGAGGCAGTAAAAAGTGAGACCTGCAATGTTTCCTCTCCTTTTTAAAAAGCAATTCACCTTTGATGAGGTGATGACCAAAAAATAAGCTTAAAATAAAAAAAAGTTGAACTTTCAACAAGTACGTAGTACTTGAGTTTTTCTCTTTCACTAAAAGTGAGGGGCGGACCAATAAAAATTGAAGGTTTTAGGTTTTGAATATTGAGTATTTTGTTTGTTGAAAACAGAGAATCATATGTTCTTTTTTTAGAAATTGAATTCTAAAAAAAAATAAAAATTTTCATGGAATCACTTTTTGAATTTTTTTAAGCAAAGTTCGCTTTGCAATTATTTGAGCAAATTAGGATAAAAAAAAACTATGGCAACAAAGTTGTTTCCTAAATTTAGCCAAGGTTTAGCACAAGATCCAACAACTCGTCGTATTTGGTTTGGTCTTGCTGTTGCACATGACTTTGAAAGTCATGATGGTATGACAGAAGAAAATCTTTACCAAAAGATTTTTGCGTCTCATTTTGGACAATTAGCTATTATTTTTCTATGGACATCTGGAAATTTATTCCATGTAGCATGGCAAGGAAATTTTGAACAATGGGGAGCAGATCCAATTCATGTTCGACCAATTGCTCATGCGATTTGGGATCCACATTTTGGTCAACCTGCGGTTGAAGCATTTACACGTGGTGGAGCTTCAGGGCCAGTAAATATTTCAACATCAGGACTTTACCAATGGTGGTACACTATTGGTATGAGAACAAACCAAGATTTATATGTTGGTTCTGTATTCTTAGCTTTAGTTTCTGCAATCTTTTTATTTGCTGGTTGGTTACATTTACAACCAAGTTTCCAACCATCATTATCTTGGTTTAAAGATGCAGAGTCTCGTTTAAACCACCACTTATCAGGTTTATTCGGTGTTAGTTCTTTAGCTTGGACAGGTCACTTAGTTCACGTAGCTATTCCTGAATCTCGTGGAAAACATGTAGGTTGGGATAATTTCTTAACACAATTACCTCACCCACAAGGTTTAACTCCATTCTGGACTGGAAATTGGGCTGCTTATGCTCAAAACCCTGATTCAGCAAGTCATATTTTTGGAACTTCTGATGGTGCAGGTGAAGCTATTTTAACATTCTTAGGTGGCTTCCACCCACAAACTCAAAGTCTTTGGTTAACAGATATGGCTCACCACCACTTAGCAATTGCTGTTCTTTTCATTGTAGCAGGGCACATGTACCGTACAAACTTTGGAATTGGACACAGAATGTCTGCTATTTTAGATGCACACGTGGCTCCTAGTGGCCGTCTTGGTGCTGGTCACAAAGGTTTATTTGAAACAGTAAACAATTCATTACACTTCCAATTAGGTTTAGCATTAGCTTCTGTAGGAACTATTTGTTCTTTAGTTGCACAACACATGTATTCTTTACCACCATATGCATTTTTAGCAAATGATTTTACTACACAAGCTGCTTTATATACACATCACCAATATATTGCTGGATTTATTATGTGTGGTGCTTTTGCTCATGGTGCTATTTTCTGGATTCGTGATTATGATCCAGAACAAAATAAAGGAAACGTTCTTTCAAGAATGTTAGATCATAAAGAAGCAATTATTTCACACTTAAGTTGGGTTTCTTTATTCTTAGGATTCCATACTTTAGGTCTTTATGTTCACAATGATGTAATGCTAGCTTTTGGAACTCCAGAAAAACAAATTCTAATTGAACCAGTTTTTGCACAATGGATTCAAGCAGCTCACGGAAAAGCTTTCTATGGCTTTGATTTATTATTATCTTCTTCTTCAAGTTCTGCTTCATCTGCAAGTCAAACATTATGGCTTCCAGGTTGGTTAGATGCTATTAACAATAATCAAAACTCTTTATTCTTAACAATTGGTCCTGGTGACTTCTTAGTTCACCATGCTATTGCTTTAGGTTTACACACAACAACATTAATTCTTGTAAAAGGTGCTTTAGATGCACGTGGGTCAAAATTAATGCCTGATAAAAAAGATTTTGGTTACAGTTTCCCTTGTGATGGACCAGGTCGTGGAGGAACTTGTGATATTTCTGCATACGATGCTTTCTATTTAGCTGTTTTCTGGATGCTTAACACAATTGGTTGGGTAAATAAAAGTTGCTCACTTTAAATTCAAAAAATTTATCGCTTTGCCTTGGTTTTATTTTTATTCTCTTTTTCTTTTTTCTTTATTATTTATGAACACTATTGCTTCTCAATCTATGGCAAATTTATTCTCTTCAAAAAATCTTCATTCTAATTCTTTTTTTCTGAATTTCAAAAACATTTATTTTTAGTTGAATCAAATTGGTCCGCTAGCGTAGCAAGCGGTAAAAATTGAAAAAAGAAAAAATTGGTTCTATTTTTATTATTGGTGCAATTTTAGCAGATCTATTAAGTTCAAAACAATTTTCAAAAAATGTTTTTCCAGAAATTTTAAAATTTTTTTTTGAAACAGAAAATTAAACATATGAAAATCTTTTCCAAGCAATTGAAATTTTTTTTTATGTGATAATTTTTCTAAAAAAGAAAAGAAAATTTTTCAATTGTTTAAAAATTTTGCTTCTCGTTGTCTTACAAAAAAAATTTTTTTGAATTCTAATAAATAAAAAAAAAATTTATTAACCTCTGAAAGAAAAAAAGAGCTTGAATTTGAGTGAGAAGTTTTACGCCAAAATGCAATTTTAAGAAATAAAAAAAAATCAACAGAAAAAAGTTACAGAAAATAAAAATCAATAAAAAATTTGTTCTAAGGCAATATAAACGAAGTGAATTGCGGGAATTCTATGTTTTACAAATATATTTTGTGAAAAATAACAAATCCGCAACAAATCTGAATTATTTCAAATTTTTAAAAATTCTCTTTTCAGCTTCAAATGAAAAAAATTCTTTTTTACAAGAACTAAAAAGAAATGTTTGTTACAATGTTCAGAATGTTCAGAGACTAGCAATAAATTGTCCATCTTTGGCAATGAACTAATATTGCGCAGCGCTTCGCCTTTTTAAAAAGAGTTTTTTATATGAAAGCTCTATTTATTTCCTAAAATATAAACTTTTGAAATAATTAAAGTTTTTTCTTTTTGTTTTTTCTAGTTTTTTGGTTGGGAAAAAATTGAAGATATAGTCCTCTGTACTGCACTTTAACTCTTGCTTCAAAAGTCAAAAGTGCAGATACTTTTTTTTTCACTTTTTTGCTTTGCTGCTTTTTTTTTGCTTTTTTTTCACTTTTTTTCAACTAAAAAAAGTGAAAAAAAAAGTTTTGAAGAAAAGAAGTGAAAAAGTGAAGAAAAGCAAAGAACTTTTTATTGGCACTGGAAACATTTAACTTTATGGCAAGGAAACGTATCTCAATTTGATGAATCTTCAACTTATTTAATGGGTTGGTTACGTGATTATTTATGGTTAAATTCATCACAATTAATCAACGGTTATAACCCGTTTGGTATGAACAGTTTATCAGTTTGGGCATGGATGTTCTTAGCAGGCCACCTTGTATATGCTACTGGTTTCATGTTCTTAATTTCTTGGCGTGGTTACTGGCAAGAATTAATTGAAACATTAGTTTGGGCACATGAAAAAACTCCTCTAGCAAATTTAGTTTATTGGAAAGACAAACCAGTTGCATTATCAATTGTACAAGCTCGTCTTGTAGGTTTAGCTCACTTCTCAGTCGGTTATGTATTTACATATGCAGCTTTTGTTATTGCTTCTACATCAGGAAAATTTGGATAAAATCTCCATTTTTTTCATTTTTTTTAGAAAAGTTGTATTTTTTTGATTAAATGAAAATTTTAAAAAAGAAAAATACAACTTTTCTATACTTTTTTTGAATTTTTTTTATGCTTTGTTTTTGCTCTGTTTATTCTGCTGCTTTTTTTCAGTCTACTTTGTTACTTTTTCCTTCCTAAACGAGCTCTCCCTGGGAATAAAAAGCAAAAAAGCATAACACAAAATTCTTCAAAAATTTTTTGATTTTCGTAGAGCTTTTAAGAAATAATTCAAAAAAAGAAAAAAAATTACAACATTATAAATAGAAAAAATCTTGTTACCGTAGAGCAAACCAAAATTTTATTTTTTTTGAACTCTTCAAAAAAAAATAAAATTTTTCGAAAAAATTCACAATCAATAAAACGTTCTAGAAAAAATTGGACTGTTTTAAAAAGATAGAATGAAACGCTCAAAAAACTTGGGGAAATTTGAAAACAGTTTAAAAATAAAAACTGAAAGGAAAGAATTTTTTTTTCATTAAAAATATGGTTTTTAAAATTTCAAAAAATTGTTGTCCTTTTCTGCGGAGCAGCCCTTTGGGGAAGAGGCGTAGCAAGCGGTAAAATTTTTAAATTCAAAAACTTTCAGAAAAATTTTTTTATTTTGAATCTATGAATATTTTAGAGATTGAAAATTTTTTTGGAAATTCTTCTTTCTTTTTATTATTTCTTTCCATGAGTGCTTATTGGATTCAAGTTGCATTTAGTTTAAAAACATTCAATTTTGGCCGTTTTCTAATGATTGGTGCAAATTTTTGTCTTTTAAGTTTATTAATTCTACGTTGGAAAGAATCAGGTCATTTTCCTTTAAGTAATTTATATGAATCATTAATGTTCTTATCATGGAGTTTATCTACCTTTCATTTAATTTTAGAAAATATTGAATCAAATCAAGAAACGAGTTTCAAGATTGAAAACATTTCTCTTTTTGATTTCAATAACAAAAATCAAGAAAAAAACAATTTGTATCAAACTCAAATGAAACAACCATTTTTAGGGGCTTTAACTTCTCCAACCGCTCTTTTTACAAATGCTTTTGCAACATTTAGTTTACCAAGTGAAATGCAACATTCTTCTGCATTAGTTCCAGCATTACAATCGAATTGGTTAATGATGCATGTAACTGTGATGATTTTAAGTTATTCTGCTTTAATTTGTGGTTCACTTCTTTCTATTGCATTTTTAATTTTTACAAAAAATTTAAATTTTGATTTTCATGAAAATGAATCTGCTTTAAAATCTTCTTCTGCTGAAAATTTAGTCTCAGTTTTTCCAAATTCAGAAAATACTGAATTTCTTGCCTCTGCTTCAGGTTTAGCAGAACCAATGAAAGTTCCACCAACTTTTTTTGATGGAAATTCTCAACCTCATCGCACAAATCAAATTTCTTTGGAAAAAAATGTTTCTGGAACAAATGTTTTTAAAACAAAATTTGCAGAAACTTTAGATAATTTAAGCTATCGTATTTTAGGAATTGGTTTTCCATTTTTAACAATTGGAATTTTATCAGGGGCTGTTTGGGCAAATGAAGCGTGGGGATCATATTGGAGCTGGGACCCAAAAGAAACTTGGGCTTTAGCAACTTGGTTTGTTTTTGCTATTTATTTGCATACGCGTTTAACAAAAGGTTGGCATGGAAAAAAACCAGCTTTAATTGCTTCTTTAGGTTTTATTGTTGTTTGGATTTGTTTTCTTGGAGTAAATTTACTAGGAGAAGGTTTGCACAGCTATGGTTTTTTTAAATAAAACTATTTTTTTAAAAGAAAAAATAACTTTATTTTGTATTTTTTCTTTTTTTGAAAACAAGAAAAAAGAAAAAATACAAATTTAATAAAAGAAATTTTTCTTCTTTCAAAAATCAAAAATTTGAAATAAAAAAAAAAACAAGTCCATTTTTGTTTTTTTAAAGAATTCTAATAAATATATTTGTTTTCCAAAAAAGGTTCTTTTTAAAAGAAATTTATAAAAAAAAACAGAAAAAATTTTTTATATGTACATCTTTTCAAAATTGTTGCTTCAACTGTAGGAAGAAAATAAAAAAGACAAAAAGCATTTGTTTGTTTTTTTATTTTTTTGCATGAAGGTTAAAAACAAATGAAAGACACATAAAAATAAAGAAAAAGTTTGACACTTTTGAAAAAGTTTTCAATAAATTTTCAAAAAATCTATTTTTCTTGAAACAACACATTTTTTTATAAATAAAAAACAGAAGAGGTCTAGAATATTTCCATTTTTGAATTTCCTTAAAAAACTAGAAATATTTTGAATACAAAAAAATTTTTTTAAAGTTTTTTGAGATTTTACTTTTTCTTGTTGATTTCTCACAACAAATTTTTGCTTGTTTTTAGCAAATTTTTTATGTTTTGGTAATCACCTTTACCTTTGGTCTGCTCATCACCAAAGGATCAAAGCTTTGCTCCACTTTTTAAAATTTTTAAAAAGGGGATGACCAAGCAGTAAAAAGATAAAAATTATGTTTTCTCATAAAGAAAAACATTCAAAAAAAATGAAAAAAATTCTTCAAGTCTCTTCTTGAAATTCGACTCTTGCAAAGCAAGAATAATTTTAATTTTATGACATCAGTTCTTCAAATTGCATTATTAGCATTAATTGCTGTTTCTTTTGCTTTAGTTGTAGGTGTACCTGTAGTTTTTGCTACACCAAACGGATGGTCAGAAAACAAAGGTATTGTTTTTTCTGGCTTAAGCTTATGGCTTCTTTTAGTTTTTGCAGTTGGTATTTTTAATTCATTTGTTATTTAACAAAAAAAATAAAGAAGTATTTCATAAAAGATTGGAATGCTTCTTTATTTTTTTTCAGTTTTAACAATTTACAAAAAATTATTTTGTTTAATAAAATGATTTTTTCTTTATATTTAAATTTTTGTTATGATTTCTTTAAAAAAATGAAAAAAGACCTTTTTAAGAAAAAAAAAAATTTTTTTTGTTTTTCAATAATCAATAAAAATTTTTCTTTGTTCATTTTAGAAAAGAATAATTCAAAAAAATAAATATAAAAAGCTGACAAAAAATTTTTTCAACAAAAAAAACTGAAAAAAAATTTTTTACAAAAGAGAATTTAATGTTTAGAAGTTGAAAAATAACAATTTTCTGCTTTTTTAAACACAAGAGAATTTTTTTTGATTTTTTATCCAATATGGTTCAGCAATAACTGAGTTTTTAAACAAGATTTAGAGCTTTTTGCCTATTTCATTCTATTTAAATAAATAGAAAAAACAATGAACGCATTGTTTCAACATTTTTAAAAGAACAATACTTTTTTTTTAATATGAAAAATAAAAAAAGAGGATTGAATTAAAATTTCTTTATTTGGTTTTATTTTGTTCTTTAAATTTATTTTTGCATTTTAATTTCTTTTTGTTTAAAATTTTTATTTTTAGTCCAAAAAATTTTTGTCCTTCCCTGCGGAGCAACCCTTCCCCTTTGGGGAAGAGGCGTAGCAAGCGGTAAAATTTTTTAAAAAATAAATAAAAAGAAAAAAGTTTTGTTTTCTCTAAAATTTTTTAGTAATAATTTTATTAATAGAAAAACAGAATCTTTTGATAAAATAAAATTATTAAAAAAAGTTTAAGAGAAAACAAAAAACAAAAAATTTTCTCAATAAAAATTTATGGAAGTTAATATCTTTGGATTAACAGCAACAGCATTATTTATTATTATTCCTACTTCGTTTCTTCTTATTTTATACGTAAAAACAGCATCAAATCAATCTGCTTAATTCCTGTTTTTATAATTTTTTCCATTCTTTTTTAAATGTTTTCTTATTGAAAAAACATTTAAAAAAGAATGGAACAATAAAAAAAATATCTTTTTTTTTCATATACTTTTTTAACAATAAAAAAATAAAAAACTTGCTTTTCGTTGAATTTATAGATAAAATAACTATTAAGAAACAAAACAAAAATTAAAGTTTAAAAAAGAAAAAATTTTTTTTGCAATTTGTAATTTTTGTCCGCTCTGCGGAGCAAAGGGCATGTAGCTCAGTGGACTAGAGCATGTGGCTACGAACCACAGAGTCGGGGGTTCGAATCCCTCCTTGCTCATTTTTAAAAATCTTTCAAAAAGTTTAATTTTCAAAGTTTTTTAAAAATACAACTTTTTAAGTTAAAAAGATTAAAGAAAATTTTTCTTGAAAGTTGCTCTATTTTATATTCTATTATAAAATAGAATAAGTATAAAATATAAATAATGTTATTTAGGCCCATAACTCAGTTGGTAGAGTGATTGCCTTACAAGCAATAGGTCATCGGTTCAAGTCCGGTTGGGCCTATAAATTTAATTAAAAACTGTAAATTTTACTGCAATAAAAAGGAGTGTACAAAAAAAAACCTAAAATGTCTGTGTTTTTTAAAAAATAATGTTTTATGATTAAAAAAGAAACGAATCATTCTTTAAATTTTTTTTCGTTTTCTGTTTAAAAAATTTTTGTTTGGTGCACCTCCTCTGACTTTTTTAAAAGCACGCACACCTTTGGTGAATAGAAACTGCTCACCTTCGGTGAAGAGCAAGTGGTTAAAAAAAATGAATAAGATCAAACCAAAAAAAGATTTTAAAATAAACACAGTTTTTTATTTAATGAAAAAACTTTTTTCTTTTTCTTAAAATTTTAAAAAAAGCTCAATAAAAGTTTTTTTTTTTTTAAATTTTTGGTATAGTAGAGTTACTTGGAAAATTGGTTTATACAGAAAAAATTATAAATTATTTATTCATTTTATGGCACGTGCAAAATTTGAACGTTCAAAACCGCATGTAAATATTGGTACTATTGGTCACGTAGACCATGGAAAAACAACTTTAACAGCAGCAATTACAATGGCTTTAGCAGCATTAGGTGGTGCTACTGGTAAAAAATATGATGAAATTGATTCAGCTCCAGAAGAAAAAGCTCGTGGTATTACAATTAATACTGCCCACGTAGAATATGAAACTTCAAATCGTCACTATGCTCACGTAGACTGTCCAGGTCACGCAGACTATGTTAAAAACATGATTACAGGTGCTGCGCAAATGGATGGTGCTATTTTAGTAGTATCAGGTGCTGATGGTCCAATGCCGCAAACAAAAGAACACATCTTATTAGCAAAACAAGTTGGTGTACCAAACATGGTTGTTTTCTTAAACAAAGAAGATCAAGTTGATGATGCTGAATTATTAGAATTAGTAGAATTAGAAGTTCGTGAAACATTAGACAAATATGAATTCCCAGGAGATGAAATTCCAATTGTAAGTGGTTCAGCTTTATTAGCTTTAGAAGCTTTAGTTGAAAATCCTAAAATTCAACGTGGTGATAACAAATGGGTAGATAAAATTTTTGATTTAATGGATAGAGTTGATGAATATATTCCAACACCAGATCGTGAAACTGATAAACCTTTCTTATTAGCTGTTGAAGATGTATTATCAATTACAGGTCGTGGAACAGTTGCAACAGGACGTGTTGAAAGAGGAACTTTAAAAGTAGGTGAAAACGTTGAATTAGTTGGATTAAAAGATACAAAAGCAACAGTTGTTACAGGTCTAGAAATGTTCAAAAAAACATTAGATGAAACAATGGCTGGTGATAACGTAGGTGTACTTTTACGTGGTATTCAAAAAAAAGATGTGGAACGTGGAATGGTTTTAGCAAAACCAGGTTCAATTACTCCTCACACAAAATTTGAAGCACAAGTTTACGTTTTAACAAAAGAAGAAGGTGGACGTCACTCACCATTTTTAGTTGGTTACCAACCACAATTCTTTATCCGTACAACAGATGTTACTGGAAAAATTGTAAGCTTTACTCACATTCAAATGAAAAACCCTTCATCAGTTGCTGAAGAACATTCAAATAAAATGGCTATGCCTGGTGACCGTATTGAAGTTACTGTTCAATTAATTTATCCTGTTGCTGTTGAAAAAGGTATGCGTTTTGCTATTCGTGAAGGTGGACGTACAGTAGGTGCTGGTGTTGTTACAAATATCTTAGAAGAATAATTTGTCTTTCCAAACTTTTAAGAATAGTTTAAAAAAAAGAAAAGATAAAAAAAATTTTTTTTTATCTTTTCTTTTTCTTGCTTTTTTCTTTTTTTTCAAAAAAAAGAAAAAAATAAAAAAGCAATTTTCAAAAGCTTAAGAAAAGAAAAAACACTCTTTTTATTGAAATTTTTTTTTGTTAAAAAATAGAAAAAAGTTTCTTTTATCAAAAATATTTTTTACTGACCTTCCCTTTCACCAAAGGTGCTGCTTCTCTTTTTAAAAAGGATTGCTCCGTTTTTTAAAAAGGGCTGCTTCTTCCCCCGCGGAGCAGACCAAAGGTGTTGCTTCGCAGGGGAGGGGTTGCTCCGCAGAGGAAGCATTGTAGGTCTCACTTTTTTGCTTTGCTGTTTTTTTTTGGTCCGCTAGCGTAGCAAGCGGTAAAAAAGCATAAATGAAGGCAGACCAAAAACCAATAACTTTTGAATTTCTTTTTTTTTAATAAAAATAAAAAAATTTTTTTTTCTTCTTTTTAAATTTTATGCTTTTTAAATATGAATATATTGCTTTTTTTTCTGAAAATAAATATAATATATTCAAGAAAAAACAGATAAAAAAAAATTAAATTTCAAAAATTTTTAAAATTTAATCAAAAAATTTTTGGTCCGCTTCTTCTCTTTGATCTACCCTTTCCTTTTTAAAAAAGGGAAGGAGGAAAAAGATTTCAATAAAAAAAATGAAAATTGAATTAGGTTCGACTGCTCTTTTTTTGATTGCTCTATAAAGCGGTCAAAAAAATATTGAAGTTCACCTTTGGGGCGTCTACTTTTTAAATTTTAAAAAGGTAGAGCGAGTGGTAAAAAATCAAAAAATATAAAAACGGGATGTAGCGCAGCTTGGTAGCGCATATGCTTTGGGAGCATGGTGTCGCAGGTTCGAATCCTGTCATCCCGATAATTTTTCTTAAAAAATAATTTTTTCTTTGACTAAAAAAAGAAAAATTTGTTGAAAAACTCTTTAAAAATAAGAATTTTATTTAAGGTAAGTGTTTGAAAAAATTTTTTGAATTTTGACAAAGTCAATTTTCAAACAAATTGTTATTTTTTATGATGACAATTTTAAAAAAATTTGTTTGATTGATCTGTTTATATTAAAAAACAGTTTCTTTTTTCAACTTTTTTTGACTTTTTAGTTTGAAAAAAAAATTTAGAAAAAAAGCAAAGAAAAACAAAAAAAACTTATTGGTTTGTTTTATCAATATTCATGAATTCTGAAGAATTTTTTGAATTCTGAATAAAAAAATTTCAGTTTTCAAGTTTTTTTGGTTTGCCTGATTTTTCTCTTGACCAAAGATATTATCCCTCCCCCTCTCTTCCATCCCCTTTGGCTGCTTCGCGGGGGCTGCTTTGCTTTAAAAAAAAAGGATGAGCAGACCTTTGGTGACAAGGAGGGAGCAAACCTTTGATCAAGAGGAAGAACAAGTGATAAAATAAAAAAAGTAAATGTTCAAATTGAACATATTTTTTTTGTAAAAAATCAAAAATTGAAAAAAAAAATTTCTCTTAATAAAAAAAAAGAGAAAGATTTGAAAAAATACCAAAAGTGCCTTTTTGAATTGTTTTAGCTTGGTCTTTCAAAATATCTCTCTTCTTTGAAATTCACTATTAAATGTATTCCTTTTTTAAAAAAAATTTTTGTTTGTAAATTTTTTTTTTATTGCAAAAAAAAAATGAGAAAAAGGTTTTGTCTGATTGAAAAGTTTTTTCAAAAAAAGATTTTATCTTTCAAAATGAAAAATTCCAAAATAAAGAAATATGTTTTTGTTAAAACAATACAAAAAAAAAGTAAGTTAAAATTTATCTATTTAGTTCTTTTTCAAAAAAAAATGAGCGATTTAAATACTAAAAACGTAGGAAAAATTTCACAAATTATTGGGCCTGTATTAGATATTGCTTTTGGTCAAGGTCAAGTTCCAAATATTTACAATGCTTTAACAATTAAAGCAAAAAATGCTGCAGGTTTAGAAATGAGTGTAACTTGTGAAGTTCAACAACTTTTAGGAGATAGTTGTGTACGTGCAGTAGCTATGAACCCAACTGATGGTTTAATGCGTGGTATGGAAGTATTAGACACAGGAAAACCATTAAACGTACCTGTTGGTAAATCAACTTTAGGACGTATTTTTAACGTTTTAGGAGAACCTGTAGACAACTTAGGTCCTGTAAAAAATGAAGAAAGTCTTCCAATTCACCGTACAGCACCTGCTTTCGTTGATTTAGATACACGTCTTTCTATTTTTGAAACTGGTATTAAAGTTGTAGATTTATTAGCACCTTACCGTCGTGGTGGAAAAATTGGTTTATTTGGTGGTGCTGGTGTAGGTAAAACGGTTTTAATTATGGAACTAATTAATAATATTGCAAAAGCACACGGTGGAGTTTCTGTATTTGCTGGTGTAGGAGAACGTACTCGTGAAGGGAATGATTTATACACTGAAATGAAAGAATCTGGGGTTATTGTTGAAAAAAATTTAGCTGATTCAAAAGTAGCATTAGTATACGGGCAAATGAACGAACCACCAGGTGCGCGTATGCGTGTTGCTTTAACTGCTTTAACAATGGCTGAATATTTCAGAGATGTTAACAAACAAGACGTATTATTCTTTATTGATAACATTTTCCGATTTGTACAAGCTGGTGCTGAAGTTTCTGCTTTATTAGGACGTATGCCTTCAGCTGTAGGTTACCAACCAACATTAGCAACAGAAATGGGTGCTTTACAAGAACGTATTACTTCTACAAAAGATGGTTCAATTACATCAATTCAAGCTGTTTATGTTCCTGCAGATGACCTTACTGACCCTGCGCCTGCTACAACATTTGCACACTTAGATGCTACAACAGTATTATCACGTGGATTAGCTTCAAAAGGTATTTATCCTGCTGTTGATCCATTAGATTCAACTTCTACAATGTTACAACCTTGGATTTTAGGAGAAAAACACTACGGTTGTGCTCAAAGTGTAAAAAGAACGTTACAACGTTACAAAGAATTACAAGATATTATTGCAATTTTAGGTTTAGATGAACTTTCTGAAGAAGATAGACTTGTAGTAGCTCGTGCTCGTAAAATTGAACGTTTCTTATCACAACCATTCTTCGTTGCTGAAGTATTCACAGGATCTCCTGGTAAATATGTAAGTTTAGCTGAAACAATTGAAGGATTTAACAAAATTTTATCAGGTGAATTAGATGATTTACCAGAGCAAGCTTTCTATTTAGTAGGAAACATTAATGAAGCTTTAACAAAAGCTGCTTCTATGAAATAATTAGTGTTCTTTAGAACAATATTTTTTCTTTTTTGTTTGGTCTGCCTTTTTAAAAAGCAGGTGCAGCAAAGGTGAACTGCTCTGCTTTTTTTACCAGCTCTGCCGTAAGTATCGCCTTTCTTCCTGTTTCGCTTTTTAAATTTTTAAAAAGGGGAAGGATCAAGGGTTTGCTTCGCTTTTTAAACAGTGGAAGGACTTGGCAAAAAAAATAACAAACAGTAAAACCAAAATTTCTGTTCTTGCTTGTTTTTTTAAAATTTTCAAAATAATTTTGAAAAAACAAGCAAACAAACAAAAAATTTTTTATTTTAAGAAATTCATTTTTTTTAGTTCTAAACTTCAATTGTTTTTTAAAACAAAAAACAAAGCTTCTAAACAAAAGAAATTCATAAAAAATAAAAAATTCAAAAAAAAATAGAAAAACTAAAAAGAAAACAGTTTCTTTTTCCTTTTAATATGAAAAAAAAAATATTAAAATTTTGCAAATAAAAAAATAGAAAAAAAAACAGACTTTATAATAAATATTTTTTATCAGTATTATGACTAATCAATCATTTAACAATTTTTCTCAAGTCAATTCAAATTCATCATTTTTTGCAGATGCACCAAAAAATTTGCAAAATACAAATTTAGAAATGACAAATGGTACAAATCCTTCTTCATCATTTTCAAAACAAACTCCCCAAAAAAGACAAAGTTTTGGTGCAAATCCAAACTTTTCAAAAGGAAATTTGTCACGAGGATCAACAAGCAATAAACGTAAAGTTTTATCTGTTTCACAAATTTTAGCACGTGTAAATCAAAAAAAACAACGTAAATTAGAACAAAAAAAACGTAAAAAACCATTAAAACCAATTATTCCACCAAAATCATTTATTCTTCTTTTTAAAGATAAACCAGAAAAATATGTATATAATCGTCGTATTATTGATTATAAACATTGTGGGTTATTACAACGTTATATTGGTTTAGGAGGTAAAATTTTACCTCGTCGACAAACAAAATTAACAGCAAAACAACAACGTTATGTGGCAAAAACAATTAAAAGTGCTCGAATCATGGGCTTATTGCCTTTTGTTACAAAAGAAAGAAGTTTTTTTAGATAATTTTTGTGAATCTTGGAACAGTGGCGTCTGTTTTTCATAAATTTTAAAACTCTAACCAAAAATTTTTGTCCTTCCCTGCGGAGCAACCCAAAGGGTTACTTCGCCGCGAAGCAGCCCTTTGGGTTGCTCCGCAGGGAGGCGTAGCAATCAGTAAAAATGGTCAATAATTTTTTTTGCCTTTTTGTTTTTTATTGTTTTTTCTTTTTTCATTTTCATTTGAATTTTTTTTATACTTTAAAAAAAGATAAAGCAAAAATACAAAGTGAAAAAAGAAAAAAATAAAAAATAATAGATATTGGTCATTTGCAAAAAAATAATTTTTATTTTGCAGACCTTTAATTCTTTTTTCTTTTTCTGAAAAAACTTTTTTTAGAAAGAAGAAAAACAAAAAAACATAGAAATTTCAAAAAACAAATTTTTTTTCTTAAAAAACAAAATTGGTCTGCTGCAGGCGTTTTTTTGGTTAACTATTCCGCTTTTTAAAAAGTGAAGCAGCCCCCGTGGAGCAGCCAAAGGGTTGCTCAGCAGGGGCTGCTTCGCTGGGGCTGCTTCGCTGGGGCAGCTTCTTCCCCAAAGGGGAGGGGGGAAGAAGCTGCCGCTTTTTAAAAAGGCAAGAGGGCACCAGTTTTTTTTGACCACTTATTCTTTTTTTGACTGCTCCATTTGCTCTGTTTTTTAAAAAGCAGAGCAAATGGAGCAGTCAAAAAAAAAGCAAGTGGTTAAATTTGTTTTAAATTTTATTACTATGAATTTTTTTAACTTTTTCGTTTAATGGTATTATAAAAAATTTTCTCTTTCTATTTTATGAGTAAAGTTTATGATTGGTTTGAAGAACGTTTAGAAATTCAATCTATTGCTGATGATATTACAAGTAAATATGTTCCACCACATGTAAATATTTTTTATTGTTTAGGTGGAATTACTTTTACATGTTTCTTAGTTCAAGTAGCAACTGGATTTGCCATGACATTTTATTATCGTCCTACAGTAGCTGAAGCTTTTGCTTCAGTTCAATACATTATGACAGAAGTAAATTTTGGTTGGTTAATTCGTTCAATTCACCGTTGGTCAGCTAGTATGATGGTTCTTATGATGATTTTACACGTTTTCCGTGTATATTTAACTGGTGGATTTAAAAAACCAAGAGAATCAACATGGATTAGTGGTGTTATTATGGCTGTATGTACTGTATCATTTGGAGTAACTGGGTATTCATTACCTTGGGACCAAATTGGATATTGGGCTGTTAAAATTGTAACAGGTGTTCCTGAAGCTATTCCTGTAGTAGGTGGTCCATTAGTTGAACTATTACGAGGTGGTGTAGGTGTTGGTCAAGCAACATTAACTCGTTTTTATAGTTTACATACTTTTGTATTACCTTTATTAACTGCTGTATTCATGCTTGCTCACTTCTTAATGATTCGTAAACAAGGTATTTCTGGACCACTTTAAGAATTTAATTATTCTGGGTGTACAGAAGAGTTTATTTTTTTTGTGATTTTAGAAAAACTTTTCATTTTTGAATATTTAAATATTCAAAAATGAAAAGTTTTTCTAAAATCACAAAAAAAGTTTTAAAAATTTTTAGATAAATAAACTTTTTCACAAACACTTTTTTACCGCTGCGAAGCAGCCCTGCGAAGCAACACCTTCGGTGAAGGAGATGTGGACCAAAAAAAAGCCGCAAAGCAAAAAAGTGAATCAAAGCAAATTTTGTTTTTGGAATGTTTAAAAAATTTAGTCCTTCCCCTGCGAAGCAACCCTTTGGGTTGCTTCGCAGGGGAGGCGTAGCAAGCGGTAAAAATTTTTTTGCTGTTTAAAATAATTTCATAAATTTCATTTGGTAAAATTTTTTTAAACACCGTTGGCCGAGCGGATTAGGCAATCGACTCATAATCGTTTTTAGATAGGTTCAACTCCTATACGGTGTACTTTTTTTTTCAAAAATTTATTTGTCAATTCAAGCCTTGTAAAATAACAATATATGAAATAAAAATAGAAATTTTCAAAAAATATTGAGAATTTCTATTTTAAACTAGACTTTTTTTCATATAGTAAAAAAGAAGTTGATTTTTTTATTAGAAAATGATATTTTATTAAGTAAGCCCAGAATTTTTTTTTTAAAAAAAATAGATCATGTCAGGACTGCAAAGTAGCAGCATAACATTTTTTTTTATAGAGAAAATTCTTGGGTGGTTTGGGACGTCGCCAAGTGGTAAGGCAGCGGTTTTTGGTACCGATATTCGTAGGTTCGAATCCTTCCGTCCCAGAATTTTAATTCTTTTTTGAAGATTCAGACTGTATTAAAAATAGCAAGTAGAAGATCTTTTGTTTTTTTTTTATTTGTACATTGTTATATTTTAACATAAGTAGAAAAGAGTAAAAAAAATTTCATAACTAGAAAATAGCAAAAAAAATTTGACCTTTCAATTCGAAAAAATAAGAAAAAACATGAAAAATTTTGAAAACCAAAATTTTCAAAAAGAACGTTTAAATCTTTCTTTTTTTAGAAAAAGAAAAAAGTTTTTTGGCAAAATTGGAATTCCTTTTTTTGAATATGATTTTGACCGTTTGCTTCGCTTGCGATGCCTGCCAGCAATGCAAAGCATACCTCCCTTTTCGGAAAGCGAAGCATTCCAGGCGAAACATTGTTGGCGAGGCATCGCTCGCAAAGTATCACAGGCTTTGCTGGTAATACCGGCGGGCCAAAAAAATTTCCATATTCAAAAATTTACAATCAAAAAATTTAGACTTTTGGCTCAAATTTCAGAACAAACACCTCAAATTTCTTCTTTTAGTCAAACTTCAAAATTTACACCAAATTTAATAAAAAAAAAATTGTTGAATGGATATTCTAAAATTCATGAACTAAAGTTAGTCACTATTGAATTGGCCTCACCAGAAAAAATTAAAGCATGGGCTGAGAAAGAATTACCAAATGGAAAAATTTTTGGTGAAGTTACCAATGCCAATACCTTTCATTATCGTACTTTTAAACCCAGCAAAGGCGGTTTATTTTGTGAACGTATTTTTGGACCACTTAAAGATTTTGAATGTGCATGTGGAAAACGACAAAGACCAAGTGCATTAGAATCTCGAAAAATTTTAGAACATCAAAAAACTTCTCATTATTTTTGTCCAAATTGTGATGTTGAATATACTTGGTCAATCATTCGACGTTATCAATTAGGTTATATCAAATTAAATGCACCTGTTACACATCTTTGGTACTTTAAAACCAATCCAAGTTATCTTAGTATTTTATTTGATATGAAAAGAAGCCATTTAGAATCAATTATTTATTGTACTGAAACGATTACAATTGAAAATACTTGGAAATACTCTCAACAAACTTCCATTTTAAACCGTTCACCAAAAGATTTATATTTAACTTGGCAAAAATTTTTCACACTTGAAGAACAATTGCAAAAATATAAACAAATTTCTCAAAATAAACATCAACAACAAAAGCAAACCAAATTGCAATTTCGAACTTTGTCAATCATACAAAATAAAATTTCTCCACAAATAAATTGGAAAAATTTTGGTCAACAAATTGGTCCGCTCCGCGGTAAAAATCAAAATAATTCAGTTTTTGCAAAAAATTTTCAAACTCTTGAAAATCTTGAAACTTTTCAACAAAAAACAAAACTTTCTATTTTTCAAAATATTTCAATACAAAAACAACAGAAATTTGGAACATATTTCTTTGAAGAAATTTGGAAAATTATTTTGCAAAAAAGTTATAAAAATGCTTTTCTTTTTTTAAACTCACAACAATGTTTTTCTGAACATTTTTTTCAAAATCTATATAGAATTTCAAATATTTTTTTATTTTCATCAAAAAAACTCCAAAAATTTTTAAAATTTCATAATATTTTTATTTTTGGGAATACAGAGTCTCGAAATAAAACAATTTTAGAATTGAAAAACAAAGAAAGAACAATCAATTTTTTTTCAAAAAACTTTACACCTTTTTTTATAGATCAAAATGTGTTTGAACCTCACAATTCATTAAAAATCAAAAAACAGTATTGGAAATCATTATTCTTTCTTTTTGAATTTACTTCCTTTTTTCTTTCTCAAAAAAATACAAAAATCCAAAATTTGAATGTTCTTTCAAAAAAAGATTTTCTTTTTTTAGTAAATATAATTCCTTTTTTAAAAAGACTTGTTCTTTACCGCTTGCAATTTTTATTAATTCCTTCGTCACCAAAGGTGAGAAATGGACAAAAAAAAAGCAACGAAAAGCTAGCAGTAAAAAATACAAAAAAAATTCATGCTTTATATATTCAAAATCTTTCAAAAAAAAATAAATCTTTGGTACACTCCCGCGAAGCAGCCGTTCCCCATCCCCAAAGGGTTGCTCCGCAGGGAGGGGAGGGGGAAAAATCAGCCGAAGGTGCTGCTCCAACTCCCCTCCCTGCGGAGCAACCCTTTGGGGATGGGGAACGGCTGCTTGATGTGGACGTAAAAAGCAACTTTTTGAAAAAAAATTTGTTGAATGAACAAAATTTTATGAATTTACAAAACCAATTTCAAAAAAACAAAATGTTTTCTATTTTACCAAATTTTTCAGAAAAAAGTTTTAATGTCATTTTATCAAATAATTTTTCAAACAGAAATCAAACTTTTGAATCAAATCAGTTAAATTTATTTTTAGATCTTTCATTAAATTTTGGAAAAATTTTAGCTTTTTTAAAATCATATTATGAAATTGATTTTTGTTTTCTTGTTCAAAAAAATTCTTTTGATTTTGATATGCCAACGTTGCCGGCGATGCTTCGCACAAGTGGACCAAATGGAGCAAGTAATCAAAATTATAATTCAAAAAACAGTTTTTTTCCTTCACCAAAAGTGAAGAGTGGAGGACCAAAACAATTTGAAATTTTTTCCTACCAATCAACATTGGTTTCAATGTATGAAACAGTGGTTTTTGGTTCTTTTTCTTTCTTTTTTCATTTTTTAAAAATTTTGAAATTTTCAAACTTCAATATGAATAATTCTATATGTTTAAAGTTTTTAAATGATTTAGAAAAAGAAAACATTTTTTATTCTCAAAATTTTAGAGCACAAGAAAGTTTCTTTTTTAGTTTTAAAGCTTTGCTTTTTCTTTTTGGAAATATTGAAGATAAAAATAAACAAAATTTGCTTGAAAATACATTTCATTCTGAATTTGAAATTTTACCAAACCAAAATTCAGTTGGACTAACTCAAAATAAAAAACTGAAAAAACAATTGGAAATTTTTATTTCAAATAAACCTTTACGCTCAAGACAAAATTTCTCTGAACGAAAAAAACAAATTCAAAATGAAAAAGTTCAAAAATTTTTTGATTTTGATTCGATGACTGAAAATTTTGAAGGTAGTTTTTCATTTGGAAAAAAATTCAAATTGTTTCAGAAAAAAATCTCAAATTCAAGTCTTCAATTAACTCAAATTCAAAAAAAAATCAAAGAACCATTTCTTTACAAATTTATTCAACAAAAAAATCAAAAAAAATTCAACAATTTTCCTGTTTTTCTTTCAACAAAGGCAAATTCAAACTTTTTTTTCTTTGGTACACGAGGTCTGCCTGTTCCTTCTCCCCATCCCCTTTGGCTGCTTCGCGAGGGCTGCTTCTTCACCGAAGGTGAGGGAGCAAGTGTTAAAAAGCAACAAACACATGAAAAATTTCAAAAAATGGAAAAAAATCATTTTTACCGTGGAGCGGACCAAAATAGCATTTTAACAATTGCTTATAATTATTTATGGAATAATGATGCTGATTGGAAATATTTTATTTATTATAACTCTTTGTTTTTTTATGAATTTGAAGATAGTCCTATATTTCTTTATCAATCATTATCACCAATAAAAGATACAAAAAACACTCAAGCTTTAATGTTTTCAGATACAAATTCAAATTCACGTAAATTCGGTCAATCTTTTTCATCTTTTTTATCATGGTCAATTGATGATTTACCAAAAAATTTTTTTGTTGGCGCTGGAATTCTTGAAAAACTATTAACAGAATATACTTCTTCAGAATTACGAAAAATGACAAAACAACATCAAATTTTACTTCCAAAAATCAATCAAATGCTTCGTTTTTTAAAACAAAATGCAAAAACAAAAAAAGATTCTTTAAAAATTCAAAAATATTTTCAAAAACGAGAACAAATTATTCGTCGATTAAAATTTTTAAGAAAATTTTCAAGAAGAAATTCAAACCCAACGTTTATGATTTTAAAAAATCTTCCAGTATTACCACCAGATTTACGACCTATTTTAAAATTACAAAATCAAATTGCTGCTTCAGATTTAAATCGATTTTATCAAAGAATTATTTATCGAAATGATCGATTAAAGAAATTTGCAAAAGATTCTGCAACAAATCAATCTTTTGAAATTAAATATGCTCAAAGACTTCTACAAGAAGCTGTTGATAATTTAATTCAAAATGGAAAAGGAAGTGTTAAAGCAGAAACAAATTCTCGTGGGCAACCATTAAAATCACTTTCAGAAATTTTAAAAGGAAAACAAGGACGATTTCGTCAATATTTATTAGGAAAAAGGGTTGATTATTCTGGTCGTTCTGTTATTGTTGTTGGGCCTGAATTAAAACTTTATGAATGTGGTTTACCAAAAGAAATGGCCTTAGAATTATTTTTACCTTTTTTAATTCAATATATTTTACACAATAAACTTGCTCAAACTGTTGTTGGGGCAAAAAATCTATTGAAATCTGACTCCAATTTAACACTGCATTTATTACATAAAGTTATAAAAAATATTCCAATTTTATTAAACCGAGCTCCAACACTTCATCGTTTAGGGTTCCAAGCATTTCTTCCAAAATTAATTGAAGGTCGAGCAATTTTATTACATCCAATGGTTTGTCCATCATTTAATGCAGATTTTGATGGTGACCAAATGGCAGTACATATTCCATTAACTGTTGAAGCTCGAACAGAAGCATGGAAATTTATGCTTGCAACAAATAATTTAATGAATTCAGCAACTGGGGAAGCTATTATTTTACCTAGTCAAGATATGGTTCTTGGATGTTATTATTTAACTCTTGATTTTCAATCAAAATTTGCTGGTGTTCAACTTTCAAATTTATTAAAAAAACAAAATCCTTTTGTTCCATTTTCAAAACTCACTCCTCCAGTAAAAGAAAAAAATATTCAAATTCAAAAAACAAGTGTTCAAAAATTTGGAATTCAAAATAAAACATTTTTATTATTTACAAATTTTCTTTCAGTTTTAAACGCATATCAACGTAAAGAAATTTCTTTACATACACCTGTTTGGGTCAAATGGAATTCAAATGTTGATTTTGGAAATGAATTTTCAAAACCAGTTGAAATTCGTCTACAAATGAATGGATCTTGGGAAGAAATTCAACCAAAATATACTACTTTTTACAATTACAAAAATAAACAACTTCAAAAAGTAATACGTACAACACCAGGTCGTATTTTAATGAATTTTATGATTCAAGAATGTAGTATTGCCTAAATTTGAACAATTTCATTCTGTTTATTTCATTAAAATTTTTAGATTCTTTTAAAAACATTTCAGTTTAGAATAAAACAAATATTTTTTTATACTTAAATTTAATTTTTTTGTTTCTCATTTTTTACGTTTCAAATTTTTTTAGAAAAAAAAATTGAAAATAAAAATATATTTGGTCCGCTTCTTTTTAAAAAGCAGAGCAGCCAAAGTAGAGGAGCATCTCCTCTTCCATCCCCTTCCCCTTTGGGGAGGGGCTGCTTCGCGGCGGAGCAACACCCTCTCCTGCGAAGCAGCTCAAAGGGGACGAGCAACCCATCACCTTTGGTTGCTTCCTCACCTTTGGCTGCTTCCTCACCTTTGGCTGCTTCGCGGGGGCTGCTTCTTCCCCAAAGGGGAAGCGAAGCACCCCTTTGGGGACGAGCAACTCAAAGGGGAGGTAAAAAAGAAAAAAGTTTCTAAAAATAAAAAAATCTTCTGGTTATTTTTGAATATGTCTGCTCTCTTTTAAAAAGCGCAGCAGTTCCTCACCTTCAGTTATGAGCAGACCTTTGGTTCTGTTCTGATTTTCAAAAAAGGGAGGTAAAAAATAATCAGAAGATTTTTTTGTATTTAACTCACCTTCCCCTTTTTAAAAAGCGGAGCGTGAACTGTCTTTTTAAAAAGCAATGGGAAGTATTTATTGTAGGTCTCAGTTTTTTGCTTTGCTGCTTTTTTTTTTCAAAGAAAAAAAAAGTGAAAAGTTGGCTCCGCTTTTTAAAAATACGGATCCACAATTATTAAATTTGTTCTTAAAACAAATTCTATTCAAGAATTAAAAAATTTTGAAATTTTTTAATTCTTAGGAAATCTGATTTTTTTTGGTCCGCTCCGCGGTAAAAAGTTCGAAAAAACAATGTTTTTCTTTTCTGTTCTAAAGAGAAATTTTTGTTTAGAACAAAAAAGAAAAACATTGTTAAAAAAACAAAAACGTTTTAAAAAAAGTTTTTTTTAATTTTGTGTTTGTGTATCTAATCCAGAAGTAGCACTATCACGACTTTCTAAAAGTTTTTGTTGTTGACTATCATGATAGTCCCAAACTTTGTTTGTCATTTCAATAATTGATGACATAACCTCATTTGTTGCAATTTCATCTGCAAGTCCATAATAAATTGTTTCCATTGCAGTTAAATAGAAGTCACGATCTAAATCTCGTAAAATTTTATGACGAGGTCGATATGTTGATAAAGAATAAATTTCAGCAACATCTAAACGAATTTTCAGAATTTCTTGACTATCAATCCAAATATCAGAAGCTTGACCTGATAAACCCCCTTCTGGTTGGTGCATCATTACATGACAACCTTCTGTTACGTAACGTTCCCCAATTGTACCACCTGCTAAAGCTAAAGAAGCCGCTGAGGCAGCAACTCCTAAAGCTAAAGTCATTGATCCTGCTTTAATGAATTGTAAAGCATCATGAATTGTAATTCCATTACCAACAGAACCACCAAATGAATTAATTACCATAAAAACTTTTTTTGATTCTTCTTCTTGTAAAGCTCGTTCTGTTTGTTTTCTGTATGAATCACGATATTCTAAATAAGCTGCTTCTTTGGACATTTGATCTGGATTTAAATAGTCAAATGGACTTTGAGTTTTTCCAAACTTTGAAGAAAAACGATTTTCATCAAAGTAATCACGACGTAGTTGGCGTTGTGTAAAAGCTTTTTCAGATAATTCTTTTTGATGAGTTGGAGTATCAAAGAAATTTAATAAATCTTTATTTGCTACATCAGAAACAAATGAATCAATTTTATTTTCAGAAGAAAGAAGATTTGATTGTTTTTTTTGAAATTGTTCAAGTTTTTTCAGGAAATTTGATTTTTCAAAATTTTCATGAATTTGAAAATCTTGTGAATTTCCAGAAATTTTATTTGCTAATAAGCGGAAAGGCGAATAGATATCAAAATTTTGATTTGGTTGTGAAAATGTTGACATAAAATTTTTTCGATCTGAAGAATTCATTTGTTTAAACATCATCATTAATTTTGCTAATTCTGTATCGCTCATCGATTGATTTTGATTAATTGCATTTGATAATAAACCAGCATTATTTCCAGAAATATCTTTTGCTAATAATTCTGCTAAATAAAATAAATATGGTTCTTCAGAATAATCAAAAAATTGAGAATTCCAATTTAACCATTCTAAAGAAATTTTTTGTAAAGTATGTGTTTCAAGCATATTATTTTCATCAATAGCTAACTCTTCTTCAGAAATCATTAAATCTTCAATTGAACGTTCCTTTTTTTTTGCAGAAGCAGAAAATGGGTTTGATCCTAATGAAGAGGGAGATTGCATTCCTCCAGTTGGTTTTCGTTGCGAACTAGAACTTTTAAACAATCCACTATTTTCCATTTCTTTTTTTTCTAATTCTTTTGAACGATCTTCCATATGAATATTAATTAATAAACCACAAATTTGATTACAAAGTTCATCATCTAAATATTGCATTAAAAAAACCATACGTCGACGAAAGATAAAATTATAAATATCTGTCCATTGAGCAGGAAGTTCTTCCCCCCAACAATAAATAATTCTTGGTACACCAATTGGCATAAAAAATTTTTTTAAAATTTGACATTGCATGTTTTTCATATGTTAAAATTTTGAACTCTTTTCCAAGTCTAAAAGTTTAAGAAAACTTAAAATGTATACAAAAATTTTTCTAAACATTCATGAAAAACAAAAAAATTTTTCTAGACAATTTTTCCAAACTTTCAAAATTTTCAACATTCATATGTCGATAAAAAAAATATAACCAATTTATTTGTTTTTTTTATTTAAAAAAATGCCTTCGGTCGGATTCGAACCGACACGCACAAGTGCACTGGTTCCTAAAACCAGGATGTCTACCAGTTCCATCACGAAGGCTTTGGTATGTGTTTTAAAAAATTTAAAAAGCGGAGTTTATTTTTTTGCAAAGAAAAAAAGTGACGCAAAACAGTTCACCTTTGGTGAGTAAAAATGTTTGAATTATTGTTTTCATATGTTTTTTAAATTTCTTGGTATAGAAAAAAGATACAAATTTTTGACTGTTCATTTTTTTTATTTATTAGCCTGCTCGATCCAGTTGTTCTTTTTTTTTTTTTTTGACCACTCTAGAAAAAGAGTGAACAATCAAAAATTTTTTTTACCGCTTGCTACGCCTCCCCTTTGGGGAAGGACTAAGTTTTGTTCAAATAATTGTAAATCTATTTTATCATAATTTCATTATTTTGTCTATTTAAAAGAAAACAATAACTAAAAAAAAGAAAAGACAATGACTCAAAAAAATTTAGTCCTTCCCCAAAGGGGAGGCGTAGCAAGCGGTAAAAAAGAAAAAATTGAACTGACCTGCCCTTTCATCAAAAATGCTGCTTCGCTTTTTAAAAAGGTTAAAAACGGGAGTACAAACTGCTTTTTTAAATTTTTAAAAAAGCAAAGCAAATAAAGTCTGCTTTGCTTTTTTAAAAGTTTAAAAAAGCGGACCAAATAAAATTTTTAAAATTTTTTTGAGCCATTATTTTTATTCACTAAATTGAAATTTTCGAATACCTTTATCAGTTTTCACTGAAATCATATCTTTTGAATGACATAAATAATTTGGAAGAAGAACTTTTCTGTTATTTACTTGAACTTTTCCTTGATTAATGTATTCTAAAGCATTTGCCATATTTGGACTAATATTACGTTGAAATAGAACATAAGCTAATGTTCTTTCTAAACGTTTTTTATATGCACTCATTTTTTGAGAATATTCTTGTAAATTACGATTTACTAATTTTAATGAACTTTGTTTCATTGAAACAGAAATTACATCTTTTGGTTTACACATATAACTTGCAATATTTACTTTTTTGCTATTTACATGAATATGGCCATGACTGATTAATTGACGAGCTGCACAAATAGTTGGTGCCATGTTTAAACGAAAAACAATATTGTCTAAACGCATTTCTAAAAGTTGTAATAAAACTTGTCCAGTTGATTCTTTCATTTTTTTTGCTTGACGTACATATTTTACTAATTGTTTTTCTGTAATTCCATAATTATAACGTAATCTTTGTTTTACTTTTAAACGGATTAAATAATCTGATTCACTTGAATCAAAAGGTCGACTCTTGAATAATTTTGTTAATCCATGTTGCCCTGGTGGAATTACTTTTCCTTGTAAAGCACCTCTCCCACGGAAAGATCTACGAAAAGGTTTTTTTCTTGTAAAACCTCTTAATTTCCCAATACGACGAATAATTCTTAAACGCGGTCCAATATATCTTGACATATATAAAATATAAAAAACTTTGATAATTTGATCTTTTTTACCCCCAGGGGACTTCGAATCCCCGTTTTCTCCGTGAAAGGGAGGTGTCCTAGGCCTCTAGACGATGGGGGCAATAAATTTTAAATAAATAGTTTATTTTTTCAAAAAAATGTTTTATGTTTTTTTTTGCCTTACAATTTGTCAATTTTTATTAATGAAAAAAAATTTTTTTAAATATTGTTACCTTATTATGTTATCTTATTTTCAATTTTTTGTCAACAAAAATATTTGATTTTTTATTTAAAAAATTCTTTAAAGAAAAAAAAACAAATTTCAAAAAAACAAAAACTTTTTTTTGTTGATTTGAAATTTAAATTTTTATTTTTATTATTCAATTTGATCAAAGTTTCAAAATTTTTTTTTCATTTTATTTTTTTTTGTTTTTTAATTTTTAGAAAAACTTTTTCAAAAAGAAAGATTAATTTTTTGGTCTGCTAGCGTAGCAAGCGGTAAAAAATATTTTAGTTTAGAAACAGCAAAGTTTTTTTGAATAAATTTAGAAAATTTATTGAACATTAAAGTATAAACCTTTTTTAACCTTTTTTAAAATTTGAAGTTTTTTTAAAAATTGAATGAAATTATTGAAAATGCTAATATAATAGCTGTTAAGGAGATTTTTTATTTTCCTAAATTTTTTAAAAGCCGGGGTAGCTCAGTGGTAGAGCAGAGGATTGAAAATCCTTGTGTCACCAGTTCAATCCTGGTTCCTGGCAAAAAAGAAAATCTAAATATTGGATTTTCTAATAATATGTTTTATTTTAAATAAAACTTTTTAAAATTCTTGATTGTAAATGTTTCTTTTGTTTGAAGATATAAGCAATAAAAAGTTTTCATAAAAAAAAGAACTTTGAAAATCTAGAAAAATTGATTGGCTAACTCTTTTTTTTTGACTGCTTCATTTGCTGCTCCGCCTCCCCAGCACCTTTGGTCTGCTCCGCAGGGAATAAGCAGCACTTTGGTCTACTCATCCCCTCCCCTTTGGGGAAGGGGAAGGGGGAGGCGGAGCAGCAAATGAAGCAGTCAAAAAAAAGAGCTAGTAGGAAAAATGAAATTCAAAAACTTCGTCCTTTTAGGTCCAAATTTTTTTGGAAATAGATGTATTTAGAATTTTTAGATGAAAGATTGAAGTATTTTTTTATTCTTTTAAAAGTTTGTTTTTGTTTTTACCACTAGCTCTTTTTCCCCCTCCCCAAAGGGGAAGAAGCAGACTCTTTGGCTTGCTTCTTCCCCTTTGGGGAGGGGGAAAAAGAGCTAGTGGAGCAAATTTAACATTTTTGAATTTTATTGAAAAAAAATGTTAAAAAGATTAAAAAATGAAAAAAACTTTTAAAAAAAAATATAAACGTTGATTGTTTAAAAGACTGATTTTTTTAAATGAAAAAATAAAAAATTCTAGTCTTTTAAAAACACTTTTTTCATTATTATGGCAGTACCAAGTCAGCTCCAGTTCTTGTAAAAAACAAAATTTTGTCAATCTGCTTTGCTTGTTTTTGACCACTGCTCCCCTTTTTAAAAAAGAGAGCAGTGGTCAAAAAAAGAGCAAATGGGAAAATTTACGTTAAAAATAGTTAGCATTCATTCATTTGAATTTAGAAAACTCAATATTTCTTTAATTTTAATAATTTTTTCTTTTTTATGACAAATATTCTAAAAAATTCAAAACTTTTTAAAAATTTTATTTTGGTTTTAAAATTGTTTTTGTTGAATTTTTAAAAAAGTAAATTAAGTTTAAAAAAATTCTATTTTTTAACTTAAACTGGAGAAATGTAAAACACTATTTAGGATTTATTTAAACTCAATAAATTTTTCACTAAAACTTTTTTTTACGTAATAACTTTTTTTTTAAACAAACCCATAACAATTATTTCATTTTTATAAAATTATATATTTTTTAGTGTAAAAATGATATAATTTTTTAAAAAATAATAGAGTTTACAGTTTTGTTCAAAAATGAAACAATAAGATAGAATTTTTATGAAATTTTGTAAAAAACTTTTGTTTTTTTAACATTTTTCAAACTTAACATTTTTCAAACTTGATGAATTTCTTTATTTTCAATTTGTTCTTTACTTTGAAAAATAAACAAATTTCCAAGATTAAAACTAGCATTTTGCCAATTTGTATCTTTCATTCACATAACTTTAGTTTTAAAGTTTTTTTATTTTATTTAAAAAGCAACAATGAAAAATACAAAAATTTTTTTTAAATTTTAAAAAAAGATTAAAAAGTTCTAAAAAAATTTTTGTATTTTTCAAAAACGCAAAACAAAAACTGGAATGAAGATTTTGATAGATAAAAGAATAAAAAAACAAGTATATGAGTACTTCTGAAAAATCAACTCAGGATTTCAATCGTTGGAGAGAATTATTAAAATCACACTTTTCTCCAGTAAACATAATGGCTGATTTTATTAAATATCCAGTAACAACTGAAAAATCATATTTATCAATGTTTAAAAATAAACAATATACATTTGATGTTGATTTACGATTAACAAAACCTCAAATTAAAAAATTATTTGAAACTTTGTTTGGAGTTAATGTTATTGGTATGAATACACATAGACCACCACGAAAAAAAGTACGTGCTGGTTTATCAACTGGTTATAGACCTGCTTATAAACGAGTAATTTTAACATTAAAAGAAGGTCAATCTATTCAATTTTAAAATTTTTTATTTTTAGCAAACTTTTTAAATTATCCTGCTCTCTCTTCTAAACATAAAAATAAACATAAAAAATTTCTTTTCCAATGTTAAATGTTAAAAAAAATTTTATGTTTTCATGTTAATATTTTTTATGTTTAGAAAATTTGAAATCCATTTATCAAATGAAAGAGAATTTTAGTAGGTCAATATCATAATTCAATAAAAATCAATTTTTCCGTTTACTCTGTCTTCACCGGAGGTGAAGGTGTACCAAAGATGAATTGCTATTTTTTTTGACATTGCCATTTGCTCCACTCTTTTTTGACAGCTTCATTTATTTACTTCACTTTTTTTTGACAGTTCTCTGCTTCGCCTCTTCCCCTTCCCCAAAGGGGAGGGAGCAGACCAAAGGTGTTGCTTCGCAGGGGAAGAAGAAGCAGCCCTTTTAAAACATTTTAAATTAAAAAAGGGGCAAAGCAATAAAAAAAAAGCAAGCAGTCAAAAAAAACGGAGCAGGCAGACCAAAAAATTTTTTTTAAGAGTTTATTTTTTTATTTTTATAATTATGGGAATTCGCTTTTTAAAAGCTTTTACACCGGGAACTCGTAATAGATCGGTGTCTGATTTTAGTGAAATTACAACAACAAAACGAGAAAAATCATTATCAAAAATGAATCATCGTTCAAAAGGTCGTAATAATAGAGGAGTAATTACTTGTCGTCATAAAGGTGGTGGGCACAAACGTTTATACCGCGAAATTGACTTTAGACGTGACAAAATTGGTATTCCAGGGAAAGTAATGACTATTGAATATGATCCAAACCGTAATGCTCGAATTGCACTTGTAATGTATGAAGATGGTGAAAAACGTTATATTCTTCAACCTAATGGTTTACGTGTAGGTGATTCTATTATTTCTGATCTTCAAGCACCTATTTTAGTTGGAAATGCTTTACCATTACGAAATATTCCTTTGGGAGCCCAAGTTCACAATGTTGAATTTCAACCTGGTTCAGGAGGGCAATTAGCACGTTCTGCAGGTGCTTTACTTGATATTTTAGCAAAAGAAGGAAATTTTGTTACTGTTCGTTTACCATCAAAAGAAATTCGTTTAATTTCAAAAAATTGTTGGGCTACTATTGGTCAAGTAGGAAATTTAGAAGCTTATAGCATTCGAATTGGAAAAGCTGGTCGTAATCGTTGGTTAGGAAAACGACCTACTGTTCGTGGATCTGTAATGAACCCAAATGATCACCCACATGGTGGTGGTGAAGGTCGTGCCCCTATTGGTCGTTGCCGTCCTGTTACTCCATGGGGTCGTCCTGCACTTGGTCAATTTACACGTCAACCAAAAAAATATAGTTCAAAATTTATTTTAAGAAAACGTAAATAATTTTTTCATTTGTCTTTGAATTATTTTTGAAAAATAATTCAAAAACAAAAATTGAATTTTTTACCTGTAATTTTTTTTAAGATTTTTGAATTTTTTATCTGTAATCTTTTTTTTAAGATTTTTGAATTTTTTTTAAGCTTTGTCTTCTTTTTTTAATTTTATTAGAGTTTTTTTTCTTTACAAAAAGGTAAAATTAAAAAAATAAACAAAATTAAAAAAAGAAAAAATAAGAATTTTTTTCAAAGCAAAAAAAGAAAACAAAAATAGGAAAAACCATTTATTTTTTTCTTTAACAAGATCAAAAAAAAGAGTTTGGAATTTCCACATAAACAAATTAAAAAAATAAAAAAACAAAAAATTCAACCTTTTGAATTTTTTTGATTTTTGTAGTGAAGTTTTCTTTATTATGCAAAAATATGTTTTGTTTCTTTTTGACTTGTTTTTTTGTTTTTATGGAAATACTTAAAACAATCAAAATGTGTTTTTTCTTAAAAATTTGCAAACAAATTTTTAAGAAAAAACACAAAACAACTTTAGTCATAAAACAACTTTAAATTTTTGAAATTTAAAAAAAATAAAAAAAAATTTTGAAAATACAAAAAATGTGAAAACAAAAAGCTAAGTTCAAAAAAAAATATTCTTTTTTATGACACGTTCAATTAAAAAAGGACCTTTTGTTGCAGATCATTTATTAAAAAAAATTGAAAAATTTAATGCACAAGGTCAAAAAAAAGTTTTAACAACTTGGTCTCGTTCTTCTACTATTTTACCTGTTATGATTGGTCATACAATTTCTACATATAATGGGCGCGAGTTTATTCCTGTATTTGTAACTGATCAAATGGTTGGTCACAAATTAGGTGAATTTGCTCCAACTCGAACATTTAAAGGTCACGTAAAAAGTGATAAAAAAGCGAAAAGACGTTAAATTTTTATTTAAATAGTTTTTTATCGCTTGCTCATTACTGAAGGTGTGCCCTCCCCTTCGAAGCAACACCTTTGGTCTGCTCCAGCGAAGCAGCCCCTTTGGGTTGCTCCGCAGGGGGAAGAAGCAACACCTCCATTGAAGGCAGAGCAGTTCACTTTTAGTGATGACCAAATGAAAAAAATTTTTAAAACTTAAAATAAAAAACTAAAAATTTAAAATTGAAATTTTTAGTTTTTTATTTTAAGACTTACAGTTTATAAGAAACTTCTTGTTTTGAAAAACAAATTTTTGTTGACTTTTTAAATTTCAATCAGTCATCTAATTTTTTTGATTGAAAAAAAATGTTCCAAAAAGTTAAAAAAAATTGATTTTTTTAACTATTGTTTTTCTAAAAAATTTCCTAAAACTTCAAATCAAAAAAAACAACTGTTTTTATTTTGTGAAATTTGAATAGAAAATTTGAAAACAATAAAATTTTTTAGAATGCTTTTTGTAATTTTTTAAATACATAAAAAATTTTAAAATGACAAATAGTGTTTGGAAAATTTTTCCTAAATAAAAATAAAATATTTTTAATATGTTTTCATCAAAAAAAAAAGAAATAATTCTTTTTTAGAAGAATAAAAATAATTTTTATATTTTTTCTTTATGGCAAATAAAGCAATGATTCAACGTGAATTAAAACGTCAAAATTTAGTTATGAAATTTGCAAAAAAACGTGCAATTTTAAAACAACAAATTCAACAAGCTTCTTCATTAAAAGAAAAATTAGCTTTACATAGAAAACTTCAACAATTACCAAGAAATAGTTCTCCTGTTCGTTTACATAATCGTTGTTTAGTGACAGGAAGACCAAAAGGTTACTTTAGAGATTTTGGTCTTTCTCGACATGTTTTACGTGAAATGGCTCATGAAGGACTGTTACCAGGTGTAAGAAAAGCAAGTTGGTAATTCTTTTAAAAACAAAAAATAAAAAAATTCAAAAGTTAAAGCAAAAAACTTTTGAATTTTTTTATTTTTGTTTTTAAAATTGGTTTTTTCATTGTTTGAAAAAATGTTTTTTTTTAACATTTTTTCAAACAATATTTTTAAACAATCAAAACAATCAATTAAAAAAATATAAAAAAAACTTGATTTTTTTTTATTTATTTGTTATTCTATATTTAAAACAAAATGCGGATATAGCTCAGTTGGTAGAGCGTGGTCCTTCCAAGTCCAATGTCGCGCGTTCGAATCGCGTTATCCGCTAAATTTTTAGTTACCTTAAGTTTGTTGTTTGAATTTTGTTTGGTTATAACCAAAGATGAACTGTTCTTTTTTTGACTGTTTTCCTCCTTTCCCAAAGGGGAGGGAGCAGCCGAAGGTTCGCTTCTTCCCATCCTCTGCGGAGCAACCCTTTAGGGAGGGGCTGTTTCGCAGCGTTAAAAAGTAAGATGAAGCAGGCGGAGAAAATAAAATATTCTTTGTCGAAAAAAATTTTTTTAATGTTCAAAATATAAAACTTTTTAAGTTTTCTTTGAAAAGTTTGAATCTTTTTTAAAAAGATTTTATATTTTGAAAAAAACACTTCAAAAGTATTTTTTAAAAAATTTCACTTTTAAAAAAACAATATTTGAAAAAATTCTAATTTTAAACTTTCATTTTTTATAAAAATGAAGTTTAAAAAATATAAATTTAAAATTTTTTCTTTTTTTGTTTTTAAAAAAATACTTTTTTTTATTTTTTTTTGAATTTTTATGTCAATGCGCACACCTGAAGAATTAAGTAACTTAATTAAAGGATTAATTGAAGAGTACACACCAGAAGTAAAAATGGTTGATTTTGGTATTGTATTCCAAGTTGGTGATGGAATTGCTCGTATTTATGGATTAGATCGAGTAATGTCTGGTGAACTTTTAGAATTTGAAGATGGTACTTTAGGGATTGCTCTTAACTTAGAAGCAAATAACGTAGGTGCGGTTTTATTAGGTGATGGTTTAAAAATTACTGAAGGAAGTCGTGTTCGTTGTACTGGAAAAATTGCTGAAATTCCAGTTGGTGAAAACTATTTAGGTCGTGTTGTAGATGCTTTAGCTCGTCCTGTTGACGGAAAAGGACCAATTTCAACAACTGACAGTCGTGCTATTGAATCTCCAGCACCTGGTATTGTTTCTCGTCGTTCAGTTTACGAGCCTTTGCAAACAGGATTAGTAGCTGTTGATGCTATGATTCCTATTGGACGTGGACAACGTGAGTTAATCATTGGTGATAGACAAACAGGAAAAACAGCTATTGCTGTAGATACTATCTTAAACCAAAAAGGAAAAGGTGTTATCTGTGTTTATGTAGCTATTGGTCAAAAAGCTTCTTCAGTTGCACAAGTATTAAACTCTTTAAAAGAACGTGGTGCTTTAGATTATACAATCATTGTAATGGCTAACGCAAACGAACCTTCAACTTTACAATATTTAGCTCCATATACAGGAGCTACATTAGCTGAGTACTTTATGTACACAGGTCGTGCTACATTAACAATTTATGATGACCTTTCAAAACAAGCACAAGCTTATCGTGAAATGTCATTATTATTACGTCGTCCACCAGGACGTGAAGCTTATCCAGGAGACGTTTTCTACTTACACTCACGTCTTTTAGAACGTGCTGCAAAATTAAGTGATGCTTTAGGTGAAGGAAGTATGACTGCTCTTCCTGTTGTAGAAACTCAAGAAGGTGACGTATCAGCTTACATTCCAACAAACGTAATTTCTATTACAGATGGTCAAATTTTCTTATCAGGTGACTTATTCAACGCTGGTATTCGTCCTGCAATTAACGTAGGTATTTCAGTTTCACGTGTTGGTTCAGCTGCACAAATTAAAGCTATGAAACAAGTTGCTGGTACATTAAAATTATCATTAGCTCAATTTGCTGAATTAGAAGCATTCTCTCAATTTGCTTCAGATTTAGATGCTGCTACACAAAAACAACTTGCTCGTGGTTCACGTTTAAGAGAAATTTTAAAACAACCTCAAAACTCACCATTATCTGTTGAAGATCAAGTTGCAAGTATCTACACTGGTACAAATGGTTACTTAGATTCTTTAGAAGTTTTAGATGTAAGACCTTTCTTAAGTGGTTTTCGTACGTATTTAGCAAATAATGTTCCACAATATGGTGAAATCGTTCGTAAAACAAATACTTTCACTCCAGAAGCTGAATCTTTACTTAAAAAAGCAATTACTGATTTCTTAGCTGAATTTGGAGCAACAAAATCAAATTAATTTGTCCGCATCCCTGCGAAGCAACCCAAAGGGGAAGAAGCAACCCATCCCCTTTGGGTTGCTTCGCAGGGCAGCAGTCAAGTTTGATTTTGTAAATTAATTCTTTTGTAAACAGAAAATTTTGAAAGTTTCCATTTTTTAAAATTTTCTGTTTATTTTTAAACAATTTTTTTTTCTTTTTCAAATTTTTTTGATAAGAAAAATTTGAAAAAGAAAAAAAAATTGTTTTGAACTTTGTATATATAAATCGCGAAAAACTTTCAAATTTTAATATTATCACATGTTAACACTTAAAGTTTTTGTTTATACTGTTGTAACTTTCTTTGTATTCTTATTTATTTTTGGTTTCTTATCTAATGACCCTGCACGTAACCCAGGAAAAGGAAATTTAGATTAAAATTTCAAAATATTAAAAAAAAATTCTTGAGTTTAGGAAATTTTCGAACTCAAGAATTTTTTATCCTAAAAAATATCACTCAAAATTTTTTTGGTTTGCTAGCTATGCTTTTTTTGACGCCTTGCTTTTTTTTTTTTGAGAAATGTCTTTTTTTTACTTTTTTACTTACCTTCCCTTTTTCAAAAATGGAGTGTGAACTGTTAGCAATGATTTGCTTTTGAAAAAGGCATGTAAAGCAGCCAAATTGGTGAAAAAATAAATAAAAAAAAGAATGGAAAAAGTCCAATTTTTTTTTTTACAACTTGAAATTCTCTTTTCAGAACTCAAAAGAAAAAAAATGAAAACTTGAAAGAAAAAAAAAGCTTTTGAGTTGTCAAAAAACATTCCAAATAAAAAATTTGCTATGAATATAGAATTTTTTAGAATGAAGAATTTTTTAAAAATGTAAAAACAAAAAATTCACTTTTTGTTTCAAAATAAGACAAAGATTTTTTAAATTTTACTCACCTTCCCTCCCCCTGCGGAGCAACCCAAAGGGGCTGCTTCGCTGGAGCAGACCAAAGGTGAGGAAGCAACACCTTTGGTGAGGTGAGGAACCAGCCAAAGGTTAGGAGAAGGTGAGTAAAATTTAAAAAATTTCAAAATTCACTTTTTGAAATCTTTTTTTAAAAACTACATTTTTCCAAATTTAAACGTATGAAGAATTTTTTTTTTTTAACTTTTACTGTATTTATTTTTGAAAATATATTTTTGCAAAAAAATCAAAAAATTTTTGAATTCTTTTTTCATTGCTTTATTTTTTTGCATTGTAAAAAATTTTTTGTTTTTAAGACAAAAAAAATTGAGAAAAAAAGATTGATTTTTTTATACAGTAAAAATTTTTTGTTTTTTAAATATTTATTTAAATTCAACTCAATTTCAAAAAAAAATGTCTTTGTTGAATTCAAATTTTTTTGAACAAACAACAATTGAAAATAAAACAAGTTTTGGTTTAAATTCAAAATTTTTAAATTCATCTGCAGAAAATTCTCCTATTGGTATGATAAAAACTTTAAAAGGAGTATCTTCTGGAAAAAGAAATATATTTTGTAATAGCACACCACGTCCTATGAATTCTGATTTTTTAAAAAATAATAGTTCTATTCCTTCTCCAAAACAAAAAGGAAGTCAATATTCATCAAAAAAAAATTCATATGAAGAGCGAAATTTTCAAAATCGTTTTTTCAATTCTTTAAATGGTCAAAAAAAATCTTCTTTAAATCAAAATTCAAGTTTTTCAGAATCATCAAAACAACAAGTTGTTTCAATTACTTATGAAGAAATTGGTCTTTTTCCAAGATCTTTTAATCGTGTTTTTGATCGATTTTTTAAACAATTATTTTTTGATGTTGAAAATTTAGTAATTCAAGAATATAGATTTTATCGTTATCTTTTTTTAACAACAGTTAAATGCTTATTTATTCTTATTTTTGTTCCACTTGGAATTAATTTTTTAGCAAAAAACTATTTAATTCGACCAGTTACAGAATATTATTGGAATACACATAATCATGAAATTTTTTTGAATTCTTATCAACAAAAACGAGCATTTACTGAATTAAAAAATTTTGAAGAAAAAATTTATTTTGAATCTTTACTCCTTTCTGAAAATCAAATTTTTTTTGGACTTTCTGAAAAAAATTCAACATTTCTTTTTCCTGAAAAATCTCAAAAAAGTGAGAATGTTTCAAATCAAGATGAACATAACCATGATTTTTATGCAAAAACAAAAAAATTTCAAACAAATAGTTCATTTGAACAAAAAAATGAAGAAAAAGTTTTTGCTTTTCAAAATTCAAATGCTTTAGCTTTTGAACAAAATGGAAATCAATTGAACTCATCTGGTTTTCAAATTCCTTCGACAGATTTTTCAAAAAATGAAGTTCAAAATTTTCAAAATTTAACTTTGTCAAACAATACTAGTCAATCAAAAATTGATTTAGCTAGTGTTTTTCGAACTTCTGTTCAAAAACGTTTACAAGTCAAAATTCTTGAATTAGCAAAACATTATAATGAAGAAAGCATCGAAGCCATTACAAATTTTTTTGCAGATGTTTTAAGTTTTATTACATTATGTTATCTTCTTGTTCGTTTAGAAATTCAAATTAATATTACAAAATCATTTTTATTAGAAGTGTTTTTTGGTCTTGATGATAGTAAAAAATCACTGTTAATTTTATTTATTACAGATCTTTTAGTTGGTTATCACTCACCAAATATTTGGGAATTATTTTTCCAAACTTTGTTTGATCATTATGGATTGCCAGAAAGTCAAACAACAATTTTTTTATTAGTTGCAACACTTCCAGTATTATTAGATGTTTTATTTAAATATTTAATTTTTAGACATTTAAATAGAGCTTCGCCAGCAACTGTAGCAACATATCATGCTATGATTGAATAATTTTTTTTCTTGAGCAAAGTTTTAAAAAAAATCAGAAAATAAAAATAATTTTTTTGTGGTTAATTCTGCAAATTTTAAATCAGAGATTTTTTTTTTTTTTCTTTTTTTGGAATTGGTTTTTTATGACTTTTTCTTTTCTATATTCATAAATTAGAAAAAAAAATCATGAAAAACAAAATATTTTTTGCAGTGTGTTTGTTTTTTAGAAAAAATTTAAGTTTTTTTGATCTGTTTGTTTTTTTTGATTGCTTCTTTTCCTGCGAAGCAACCCAAAAGGGTTGCTCCACTTTTTAATTTTAAAAAGAGGATTAATTTTAAAAAGAGGAGACCAAAGGCGAAGAGTGGTTAAAAAAGAACAAGTGGTGAAATGTTTTAAGTATTTCAAACAGCTTTTTTCTTTTTTCTAAAGTCTTTGATGTTTGAATTGTCAATTTGGTTATTTATTGAATTGTTTTTTTTAACAAAAAAAATAATCAAACAAATAAAAATATCAAAAAAAGGATTAAAATTTTTTAAACTCTCTTATTATGTCAACTGTAAATGAAATCATTGAAAAATTAAAAACATTAACTTTATTAGAAGCATCTGAATTAGTTTCACAAATTGAAGAAACTTTTGGTGTTGATGCTTCTGCTCCTGTTGGAGGTGGTGTAATGATGGCTGCAATGCCTGCTGCTGGTGATGCTGATGCGGCACCAAAAGAAGAAGAAAAAACATTATTTGATGTAGTATTAGAAGAAATTCCAGCTGATAAAAAAGTAGGAATTTATAAAGTAGTTCGTAATATTGCAAATATTGCTGTTAACCAAGTTAAAGAATTTACAGCAACATTACCAAAAGCATTAAAAGAATCAGTTTCAAAAGAAGAAGCTGAAGCTGCAAAACAACAATTAGAAGATGCTGGTGCAAAAGTTAAAATTGTTTAATTTTTTTTTTAGAACAGTGAAAAAAGTTTTTGAAAAAATCAAAAACTTTTTTCACTGTTGTTTTTTATTTAAAAAAGTGTTTTGGAAGTTCAACTTTTGTGTCTTTTTTGTGTTGTGGTTTGCTTCCTTCAATCAATTTGATTCACCTTTTGATTCACCTTTTTGATTCACCTTTTGATTCACCTTTTTGATTCACCTTTTGATTCAAGATTCAAAAAATTTGATTGAAGATTCAAAAAGAAGATTCAAAAAAAAGAAAAAAAATTCAGCTTTTTCTTCCCTGCGGAGCAACCCTGCGAAGCAACACCTTTGGTCTGCTCCAGCGAAGCAGCCCCTTTGGGTTGCTCCGCAGGGGGACAAGGGGGACAAGGGGGACAAGGGGGACAAGGGGGACAAGGGGGACAAGGGGGACAAGGGGGACAAGGGGGACAAGCAACCCTTTTTAAAAAGAGCAGACCAAAGGGGCTGCTCCAATTTTTAAATTTTTAAAAAGAGCAGACCAAAAGGGAGCAGCGGACCAAAAATTCAACTTTTTGTTTTTTTGCTCTTTTTCTTTTTTTGCTGGTGACTTTTGTTGATCAACAAAAACACAAATAAAAAAATGGTGATTCGAAAAAAAAATGGTGATTCGAAAAAAAAATGGTGATTCGAAAAAAAATGGTGAGTGCACCAAAATCCCAAAAAAGAAAGCTTTTGCTAAAAAAAAAGAAAGCAAAATTGGTTTTAAAAAGCAAAATTGGTTTTTTTGAGACTTTGAAAAGTCTCAAAAAAAAATGAAAAGTCTCAAAAAAAAAGAAAGCTCGCCCATCGCCTTTGATTTTTTTCTGTTTGATCTGATTTTTTTTCTGTTTGATCTGTGAAATTGACTTTTTTTGATTTTGCAGAAAACATCACTGAAAAAAAAAGAGAAATACAGAAGACTTGAGTGTTTATGAATGTTCAAAAAATCTTTTTTTTTCTTCTGTGCTGACAGTTGAAGTACGAGTGATTTGTCGCCTTTAAAAACCATTGCAAAGTCCTTGAATCGGTGAAGCTTTGCTTGATTGAGAGACATTTGGTCCGCCTTTTTAAAAAGCGAAGGAGACTTTTCGCTTTTTTACCGCTTGCTACGCTAGCGGACCAAAGAAAAAAAAGCAGCAAAGCAAAAAAGTGAGAAAAAAAGTGAGACCTGCAATAAGGGTTGCTCTGCGGAGCAACCCCTTCATCAAAGGTGAGGAAGCAGCCTCTCCCCTGCGGAGCAACCCAAAGGGGAGGCGAAGCAACCCCGCGAAGCAGCCCCTTCCCCTTCCCCCTCCCCTTCCCCTTTGGGGAAGGGGAGGGGGAGGGGGAAGGGGAAGGGGCTGCTTCGCGGGGTTGCTTCGCAGAAGAAGAAGGTGAATTGCTTTTTAAAAAGGGGAAGGTGAGTCGAAATTCAACAGAAAAAAATTGACTTCGTTTGTCAAAAGTCAAAGAGAAAAAAGGCAAAAAAAAAGAAAAAGTTTGTAACAAAAAAAAGAAGAGCAACAAAAAATAAAAAAGGTAAAAAAAAGGATAGTGTTTCGGAGAGAGAGGGATTCGAACCCTCGGTACGAAGGAATCTCGTACAACGGATTAGCAATCAGCCGCTTTCGACCACTCAGCCATCTCTCCATTTTGGTTTTGTATTTTTTTCTTTTCTGGAATTCATTCTTTGTTGAACTGGTTCAAAAGGAACAACTGCCAAGCTTGTAGGCAGTTCATCTGTGGTCTGCTCCACTTTTTATTTTTTTTTCTTTTTTTAAAAGGGAGCACATCAAAAAAAGGTTTTTTGAGAAAAAAGTCTTTTTCATTTGGTCCGCTAGCGTAGCAAGCGGTAAAGACATAGAAAAAACTTTTTACCAATAAAAAAAAGGCAAAAAAAAAGAATCACCCTGGCACTAAGTTGATTTTTCCTGCTAGACTTCCAACAAGTTTGTCAACTTCTTTAGCGTTTCACAGCCAAGTTCGGGATGGATTGGCGTGGTTCCACAAAAGCATAGAGCACCAGAGTATCAGCGGAGCAAAGCTCCGGAGATTTTTTGATGTTTCCAACCCAATTGCTCTTCTTATGACTTTTTTGCTTTGCTGCTTTTTCTCACTTTTTTGCTTTGCTGCTTTTTTTTCTTTGGTCCGCTAGCGTAGCAAGCGGTAAAAAAGAAAAAAGTGAAAAAGAAAAAAAGCGGAAAGTCATAAGAAGAAGGTTGAAAAAATATAGGTCAAAATCAATTAGCCTTTAGTATATCTCAGCTGAAACCATTACTGGCCTTACACTTGATACCTATAAAACAGCTTGTCTTGCTGCGGCTTAATGGAGAATACTCATCTTGGTCTGGACTTCGTACTTAGATGCATTCAGTACTTATTCACTCCATGCGTGGCTACCCTGCGTTTACCTTTGGAAAGATAACAGGCACACCATTGGCATGTTCACTACAGGTCCTCTCGTACTATGAGTGACTGACCTCAATATTCTAACGCTAATACCGGATATGGACCGAACTGTCTTACGACGTTCTGAACCCAGCTCACGTACCACTTTAATGGGCGAACAGCCCAACCCTTGGGACCTACTACAGCCCCAGGATGTGATGAGCCGACATCGCATCTATGTTAAAACTTCTAAAAAACTTTTTTCTTTGCGGAAAAATGTTTAAAAAAGAATTATAGTTTTTTTGAAGTTTAAAGTGTTTTTTTTAAACACTTTCTACAAATTTCTTTGTAGATCAGACTATATCACCATCAAAAACTATTTTTTGATGTTTGATTCTGAAAGTCGTTGAAGGGACCATATTGATTTTTACCGCTTGCTTCTTCCCCTGCGGAGCAACCCAAAGGGGCTGCTTCGCTGGAGCAACCCTTTGGCTGCTTCGCGGGGCTGCTTCGCGGCAAAGCAGCGGACCAATTTGGTTTCCTTGCTGATGTTTTCTATTTTTTTGAACTTTTTACCACTTGCTACGCTCGCGGACCAAACAATTTTGAAAGTTCAATAAAAATTTTGAAAAGTTTCAGCAATTGTTCAAAAGTATTTGCTTCATAGCTGAAGCAAACCCCCTTTTGTCGAGGTGCCAAACCTTCTCGTCGATGTGAACTCTTGGAGAAGATCAGCCTGTTATCCCTAGAGTAACTTTTATTCGTTGAGCGACGGCCCTTCCACACGGTACCGTCGGATCACTAAGGCCAGCTTTCGCTCCTGCTCGACTTGTGGGTCTTGCAGTCAAGCCCCCTTTTGCCTTTACACTCGTTGTCTGATTTCCGTCCAGACTGAGGGGACCTTTGCGCGCCTCAGTTACCCTTTATGAGGCTTCCGCCCCAGAAAAACTGCCCACCTGAAACTGTCAAGTGTCCTGATTCAAGGATCACCATTAGGATTCTAGCCTCTCCAGAGTGGTCTCTCACTGATGGCTCCAACTTCCCCGGAAGGAAATCTTCATAGCCTCCCACCTAGACTGCGCAAGAAAAGCCCGAACCCAATTCCAGGATACAGTCAAGCTTCATAGGGTCTTTCTGTCCAAGTATTAGTAGTCCGCATCTTCACGGACAAGTCTATTTCACCGAGCCTCTCTCCGAGACAGCGTTCTGATCATTACGCCTTTCGTGCAGGTCGAAACTTACTCGACAATGAATTTCGCTACCTTAGGACCGTCATAGTTACGGCCGCCGTTCACCGGGGCTTCGGTCGTCAGCTTCTAAATCCGAAGACTTATAACCAACTTCCTTGACCTTCCGGCACTGGGCAGGCGTCAGCCCCCATATATTGTCTTACGACTTTGCGGAGACCTGTGTTTTTGATAAACAGTTGCCAGAACCTCGTCACTGCGACCCTCCCGTTAAAGAGGGCGCCCCTTCTTCCGAAGTTACGGGGCTAGTTTGCCGAGTTCCTTAGAGAGAGTTCTCTCGCGCCCCTTAGTATTCTCTACCAACCTACCTGTGTCGGTTTCAGGTACAGGTCATTTTTGTGTTTTTCTCAAATTGCTTCGAGAGGTGTACGAGCTTTTCTTGGAAGCATAACATCATTGGCGCTTATCCAGAACAAGTCTAGAAAGCGGGATCACGCCTCAGCTCAAGATTCGTTTTTTTTCGATCTCTCAACACCTTGAACGCTTCCACTGCCATACCAAAGACAGACCCAATTTAGCTTTCTTCGTCCCTCGGTTCCCACAAAAATGAGTACAGGAATATTAACCTGTTTGCCATCGACTACGCCGCTCGGCCTCGCCTTAGGTCCTGACTCACCCCCCACGGACGAACCTTGTAGAGGAACCCTTAGGTTTTCGGGGCATTGGATTCTCACCAATGTTTTCGTTACTCAAGCCGACATTCTCACTTCCGCACCGTCCACCAAGACTTCCGTCAAAGCTTCACCCAATGCAGAACGCTCCCCTACCGATTCGTTTCAATTTATTTTACTACAAGAGAAAAAATAAAGAACAAATCCCATAGCTTCGGCAGATTGCTTAGTCCCGGCCATTGTCGGCGCAAGAACGCTTTACCAGTGAGCTATTACGCACTCTTTCAAGGAATAGCTGCTTCTAAGCGAACCTCCTGGTTGTTTCAGCATTCTCACATCCTTTTCCACTTAGCAATCATTTAGGGGCCTTAGCTGATGGTCTGGGCTGTTTCCCTCTTGACTATGAAGCTTATCCCCCACAGTCTCACTGGCTTACGGAATCCATTGCCTAATATTCGGAGTTTGCCACGACTTGGTACCGCTTTCGCAGCCCGCACCGAAACAGTCGCTCTACCCTTAGACAGGACATCGTTGCCGCTGCGCCTCAACGCATTTCGGGGAGATCCAGCTAGCTCTGAATTCGATTGGAATTTCACCTCTAATCACAGCTCATCCGCCGATTTTTCAACATCGGTCGGTTCGGTCCTCGACTTGGTGTTACCCAAGCTTCAACCTGGCCATGATTAGATCATCCAGGTTCGGGTCCATAAGAAGTGACTTTATCGCCCTATTCAGACTCGCTTTCGCTTGGGCTCCGGATATAACTCCTTAACCCTGCCACTTCCTATAAGTCGCCGGCTCATTCTTCAACAGGCACGCGGTCAGTTTTTCCTCCCACTGCTTGTCAGCTTACGGTTTCATGTTCTGTTTCACTCCCCGACAGGGGGTTCTATTTCACCTTTCCATCGCTGTACTTCTTCACTATCGGTCACTCAGGAGTATTTAGCCTTACGAGGTGGTCCTCGCTGATTCACACGGGATTCCACGTGTCCCATGCTACTCGGGATTTTCCAAGGTTTGAAAGTTTTTGACTACTGGACTTTCACCATCTATGGTGCAGGATTCAGCTGCTTCGTCTCATCTTTTTGATTTTTTTCACCAAAGGTGAACTGGATTCCCACAACCCCACTTACAAAAGTAAAATGGTTTAGGCTGTTCCCATTTCGCTCGCCGCTACTCCGGGAATCGCTTTTGCTTTCTTTTCCTCCGGCTACTGAGATGTTTCAGTTCACCGGGTTGCCTCTTCCTTTTCTATGAATTCAAAAAGGAGTTCTTTGAGAGGTTGCCCTATTCGGGGATCTTCGGATCGATGCTTGTTACCAGCTCCCCGAAGCGTATCGCCGGTATCTGCGCCCT